ATGGATTGACGACTTTATTCAACTAATGCTAAAGAAATTGGAACTCTGTACTTAGTTTTTGCAATTTTTGCAGGTATGATAGCTACAGGATTTTCAGTTTTAATTAGATTAGAATTATCTTCACCTGGAGTTCAATTTCTTCAAGGAGATCATCAATTATTTAATGTAATTATAACTGCTCATGGAATATTAATGTTATTTTTTATGGTCAAATTTAATTATAATATTTTAGAAAACTTATTTTATGATGTGAAATTCTTAAATTTTAAAAATATTAAAGGAATTTACGAAATTAATTCATTAGGATATAATAAAAAAATATATATAGGTCAGAATCATCCAGCTAAAAAATATGAAATATTAAATCCCTTTAGTAATCGATCTAAAATAGCTGAAGTAGCTAAAGAAGCTAAAGGAGTATACATATTTGAAATAGAAAATAAAAATTTATGTTATGTTGGTAGTTCAATAAATTTATATAATAGAGTTTGCTCTTATTTTATGCCTTCTATTTTATCTAGAGCTGATCGAAGAGTTCTTAGATATTTTAATAAATATGGGTTTGATAATGTTAAATTAATTCTCTATATTTTAGATGCTAATTATTCTTGAGAACAGGTTTTAGAATTAGAACAATATTTTATAGATTCATTGTCACCTAATCTTAATGTAGATTTAACAGCAGGAGGTTATAACGGTTATCATACTCCTATGTCTCAAGCAGCTAAAGAAGCTTTAAGAAAAATAAGAGGAACGCCTATTTATATATATGATAATGTAACTAAATCACTTATTTTTATCTCAGATTCTAAACAATGATTATATGATAATATAAATATTCATCATATAACTTTAGATAATTGTATATTAAATGGTAAATTATATTTAAACAGATTTTATTTTTCTCTGGATATTATTTCTGAATTACCTTGTGAAGCAATATTAACATCTAAAGAGTTAGTTTTATTATTAGAAACAGCTAAATCTCAATATAAACCAAACCATCCCAAAAGTAAAATAATTTTAGCTGAGAATATGGGAAACTCTAACTTAAATTCTACATTTTCAAGTATAAGCCAATTAGCTAAACATTTGAAAGGAGATAGAAGTACAATTAGAAATTATATTTTAGGAAGATCTAAAGGTTTATATCGAAAACAATGAAAGTTCACTTTAATAGATTCTAAACATAAATAAGTTTTCTAAATTATTTAAAATAAGGCATGGCCGGATTTTATAGTAATATAAAATTTTCTTCTTGCTATATGCTGGAACACCCTTAGAGTATTATTAACTAAGCCTACCTAAAAGTAGGAAAAAGTAACATAATAATAATTGGGCAATCAGCAGGAAACCAAAAAAATTATACTTTTTAATTCGTTTATAAAAATATAATTTTAAGTAGGATCCTCAGAGACTACACGCAAGATATCCTATGAAATTCTGTAAAACACATAAGGATAAAGATATAGTCCAACCTTTTTCGAAAGATTAAGGATAAATGTATGCCTGCATTCATTGGAGGTTTTGGTAATTATTTTTTACCTATTCATATAGGAGCTCCAGATATGGCATTTCCAAGATTAAATAATATAAGTTTCTGATTATTACCTCCTTCATTAATTTTATTATTACTTAGTGCATTAGTAGAAAATGGAGCAGGTACAGGATGAACGATTAAGGATAAGTTGTTCTATTACAGTAATGTAATATTAAATAAACTTTACTTGATGCAAGAAACTCCTCAAATCGGAGGTAATTACCTATTTTATAATTTTATTAGAGTGGTAAAAATATTACTAACAAGGGGACAATTTGCTTGAGTAATATTTTTTACTCATCAGAGACTAAACGTAAAGCATCCTTCTAAATTTATTAATAATTATATAACTACACAATCGCTAAATAAAAATAAAGAATTCTTTTTTAATTGATTAGTAGGATTTACTGATGGAGATGGTACTTTTTCTATTTCTTGTAGTAATGGTAAATGATCTTTGATATATAAATTATCTCAACATGAATATAATGCAAGATTATTATATTTTATTAAAAGTCAATTAGGTGTAGGAAAAATTAATAAAGTAAATAATACAGTAAGTTATTGAGTTAGAGATAGAAAATATTTAGCAGAAGTTATATTTCCTATATTTGATAGTTATCCTTTATTAACTTCTAAATATTTTAATTATTTAAAATTTAAAGAAGCTTATAATATATTAGAAAATACTAATTTAACTAAAATTAAACGAGATGAATTAATGTTAAATCTAGTTAAAACAGTTCCTTCTTCTGATTATATTTCTCTAGCTTGAGCTAAAGTAAATAATCAAGTATCTAATACTAATGAAGCTAACTTAGTTATGTCTAAAGCATGATTAATAGGGTTTACTGAAGCAGAAGGAAGTTTTTATCTTGTAAATAAAACTGACTGTAGAATAGTTCACGGTTTTGAAATAACTCAAAAATTAGATTTAATAGTTTTATCAGCTATAGGTTATATTCTAGGTATAAAAACTTATTCTAAACACACACATTATACAGTTGTAACTACTAACTCAAGAAGTATTGAAAATATTATTAATTATTATACTAACACTATGAAAGGAATGAAATCCTTTGAATTTAGAGTTTGAGCTAGAACTTATGTAAAACATAAAGGTAATTTTACAAAACTTAATGAAATTAGAAATAAAATTAGAATTAAAAAACTAGGTTCAACTTTATTAAATTATAAATCTAACGGATTAAACAATCAAAGTATACGATTAATACATACTACACCTCAAAACAATAAATGAAATATAATTTTAGATAATAGTAATAATAAATCTATAATTAATAGAGAAAACGGTATTTATAAAATTTATGATAACTTATTTTTAAATGAAGGTAATGTACCTAATTATCCAGATATAAATGAAAAAATGATAGATAAATTTATACTTAATTTAGCTGAAATTTTAGAAGATTTATATGATAATAATGAATGAACTGTGTTTAATTTATACTTTTTAGTAAAACCAGATTTTAATAGAGTTATTAAATTTGATATTGAAAATTTAAATAAACATTTTGCTAAGTATCCACTAGAGTTTATACAGGAAAATATAGTTAAATTTTATAAAAACACAGGTTTATTAACTGCTACTGGTGTATTAGTGTTTTTATCTTTATATGATTTTAATAATTTAACTGTAATATCTTCAAATTTTAAAAATATTATTATAGATAATATCAAAATTATAAATAAAAATGTACACAAAGATTTAAATAATACAATAGTTAATTATACAAATAAATTTGATATTAATTCAGAGATTATGTTAATAATTCAAGCTGATTTTGAAAAAATGAATAAAAACAAGTAAATATAATTTATATGTTAAATTATTTATACCTTTTGTTATAATTTTATATTATTAAATTTAGTGAGTTAACTTTAGTTTTATAGAAATTTAAAATAGTTTTTATAAATAAATTTAGAAGGATGAAGACATAGTCCGATCTTTAGTGAAAACTAAAGCGAATAATGATAGTGATTTACAAAATAAATTCATGAGATTATCAACAAAATTAGTTATCCCCCATTATCAGGGATACAATCTCATTCAGGTGGATCAGTAGATTTAGCTATATTTAGTTTACATTTAACAGGAGTATCTTCATTATTAGGAGCTATTAATTTTATTACTACAGTTTTAAATATGAGAACTAATGGTATGAGTTTACATAAATTACCATTATTTGTTTGAAGTATTTTTGTAACTGCTATTTTATTATTATTAGCTTTACCTGTTTTAGCAGGTGAATTATTACCGCCTGCTTTAAATTCGGCTATATGCTGGAAACTGTTTTATTTTAATGAAACACAATCAGCAGGAAACTTATTAGATTTAAATCTTTTAAGGATCTTCAGAGACTATACGCCGGAATTATCTATTGTAAATTTATCAATGGTAAAATATTCAACAAATTCTACATTTAACAACAAATCTAATTATAATAATTTTGGTTCTTATTTAACTGGTCTAATAGAAGGAGATGGAGCAATTATAGTTCCAAAAACTGATAGATCACTCAAAGGTAAATTAAATTATCCATGTATAAATTTAGTATTTAATTTAAGAGATTTCCCATTAGGTCAATTAATTCAAAAAGAATTAGGGACAGGATCTCTTTCTAGAATGAAAGGAATAAATGCTTATTTATTACAAATAAATAGTTTAGAAGGAATTCTAAAATTAATTAAATTATTAAATGGGAAAATGAGAACATCTAAAATTAACAGTTTATATAATTTAATCGATTGATTAAATTATAAACATAGTGATTTAAATATCATTAAAAAACCAATGGATTCTAGTTCTATTGATTCAAATGCTTGATTAAGTGGATTTATAGAAGCTGAAGGTCATTTCTCTGTAAGAACTACTTCAACTATAAAATATTCTAAAGTAGAATGTAAATTTGAATTAAGTCAAAGACAAATTGATCATAATGGAAACAATAATTTAAATTTTCTTGAAATTGTTGCTAATTTCTTACTTTCTTCTGTTAAAAGCATCAGAATTGAGAAACCTAAACCTGAATATAGAGTAAGAACTACTAGTTTAAATGGTAATTTAAATTTAGAAAACTATTTAAATTTATTTCCTTTATTTGGAAGTAAATATTTAGATTATAAAGACTGAATAAAAGTATTAGATTATTTTAAATCAGGTACATTTAAACATAAAAATAATATTCAAGAAATTATTATAATAAAATCTAACATGAATAATGCAAGAATAAATTTTACTTGAGATCATTTAAATAAATTTTATAACTTAGATTAATAAGATATAGTCCCAACAAACATGTGAATGTTTGAGTATTTACCATTATATTTTTATTAAAAAACATAATGAGACTATTAAAATAGTCATGAGACCTAGTCTAGTAAATCAAGAGAAAGGGTATAACTATGTTATTAACAGATAGAAATTTTAATACTAGTTTCTATGATCCAGCTGGTGGAGGAGATCCAATATTATTCCAACATCTTTTCTGATTCTTTGGACATCCTGAGGTAAATTTTATAAGCCTCATAATGTTGCTATATGCTGGAATAGCTTCGATACTTAGTTTTAAATACTTCAATTTGATTATTAAAGTAAAAAAGTTAAAACGATGAAGCCAATCAGCAGGTAACACTTCAAATTGAAACAGTGGAACCTCAGAGACTTTATGCAACAATACTGAATCTTACTCTGAAATTGTAAAAGAAATTTCAGAACATGTACCTAAACATTTTAAACCTTTCAAAGATGAAGAATTTGGACATTATTTAGCTGGTTTAATTGACGGAGATGGTGAATTTAGTTCTAAACAGCAACTAGTGATTGTATTTAGTTCTCCTGATATAAGTTTAGCTTATTATGTCAAAAAAACTTTAGGTTTTGGACAAGTTAAAAAAGTAAAAGATAAAAATGCTTATTTATTTATTGTCTCTAATAAAGATGGATTGATTAAAGTATTAAATTTAATTAATGGTAAATTAAGAACTATTAATAAATTTAATCAAGTAAAAAATAATATATTATCTATTCCGAAATTTTCAGAAGAAATTTTTAAATTTTATATTAATGAAACTAGTAATTTTTATAACCATTGAATTGCTGGATTTTCTGATACCGATGCTACTTTTCAAATTAATTTTGATCATAAAAAAGATAGATTTAAGCCAGAAATTAAATTAAATTTTCAAATAGATAAAAAAGATAAAAATGTTTTATTCTCAATAAAAGAAGTCTTTGGAGGAAAAATAGGTTATAGCCAAAGTCAAGATACATATTATTACGGATCAACTAGTTTTGGTTCAGCCAAAAAAGTAATAAAATATTTTGATGCATTTCATTTACAATCTAGTAAACACAGAAATTACCTTATATGAAGAAAAGCTTATTTATTAATACAAAATAATAAACATTTAACTGAATTAGGTATAAAAAAATTTATTGATTTAAAAAATTCAATGAATAGAGGTTCAGTATAAGAGAAAGTCCTAGCAAAAACGTGAGTTTTTGAGTATTAAATTTTAATAGACCGTATATTTAACAGAGTATTTAAGCTATTAAATTAATCAAAATAATTGTTATATATTAATTATACCTGGATTTGGTGTAATTAGTCAAGTAATTTCTACATTTTCAGGAAAACCTATATTTGGTTATTTAGGAATGGTATATGCTATGTTTTCTATTGGAATATTAGGATTTTTAGTATGATCTCACCATATGTTCAGTGTAGGATTAGATGTAGATACTCTTGTGTCTAGAATAATAGTAATATTATTTATAAGTATAGGGCTGTATGCTGGAAAACTCGAATATTTCTTTGGTCCACTCAGTAATAAAACTGTTAGGAAAAATCCAATTTTGAAACGAGCAATCAGCAGGTAATTCTGATATTTCTGATGAAATAAATAATTTAATTCAAGAAAATGATCATATTTCAGATCATGTATTTAAACATAGAAAACCTGAAACTGAAGAAGAATTTGGTTATTATTTAGCTGGTTTAATCGAAGGTGATGGTTACTTTGGTGATTATAGATTTGAAATTGCTTTCCACAAAGAAGATGCCTTTTTAGCTTATTATATAAAAAAACGAATAGGTTATGGCTCAGTTTTAAAATTAAAAAATAAAAATTCAGTAAGATATGTTTTAAGACATTCTGAAGGCTTAAGAATAGTTTTAAATTTAGTTAATGGTAAATTTTTAACTAATAAAAAAATTAATCAAATTTTAACTCATAAATTTGACTCTAAATTTAATTTAACTATATTACCTCCAACTAATTTTGATCTTATATCTAATCATTGATTAGCTGGATTTTCAGATGCTGATGGTTCATTTGTAATCTCTTTAGCGAATAGTAAATCTCATATGTTAGGTTTAAGCTTAAGATTAGAATTTAAAATAAAACAAAAAACAAGTGAATTATTAGAATTAATTAAAAAAACTTTAGGTGGAAATATTTATTTTTTAGAATCTGAACAAATATTTTATTATAATTCAACTAATTTCAAATCTGCTAAAAACATTGTTGATTACTTTGATAATTTTCACTTAAATTCTTCTAAATATATTAATTATTTAAAATGAAGAAAAGTTTATAAAATTGTTCAAAGAAAAGAACATTTAACAGTTGAAGGAATAGAAAAAATCAGAAAAATACAGAAGAACCTCAGAGACTAATACGCCCTACTCCAATTTAATAAAAGTAAATTAAGAAATATATCTAACTCCCTTTTTAAAAATAAAATACATAAAAGAGTAGGCATGATTATTTATTAATCTTGCTTACAATATATTTATATTTCTTTCTTAACTTCTAATAATTTTTCTCTAATAAATTAAATTTATTATTTTTTACTTTAATTAAAATTGGATGAAGATATAGTCCAAACGCTCTTTGACAAGAGCTTATTTCACAGCAGCTACAATGGTAATTGCTGTACCTACAGGAATTAAAATATTCTCTTGAATTGCTACATTATATGGTGGTAGTTTAAGATTAACAACACCTTTATTATTTACATTAGGCTTCTTAGCTTTATTTACAATTGGAGGTGTAACAGGTGTAGTTTTAGCTAATGCTTCATTAGATTTAGCATTACATGATAGAATAAAAAAAGATTCTCATTATATTCAGAAATTTTGAGTAGGATTAATGGATGGTGATGGAAGTATTCAAGTAAATCATTGAAGATATAAGAATCTTCAATATAGATTAGTTATTAAATTAAAATATTGTATTGAAAATTTAACAATGTTAAATTTTATTAAAACACACATTGGAGGAAATGTAAGAATTATTGAAAATAATAAATTTGTTATTTGAGTAGTAAATGAAAGAAAACTTATTCATAAATTAATTAATATATTTATTTCTTACCCACCTTTAACTTCCAGATTAAGAGCTCAATTAGCATTTATGTTAGAATGTTTTCAACAAAATAATGTTGAATGATATTTAAATGCTAGAGATAAAAAATATCTTAATCCAAATATAGATGTTATTAATATTGATTATAGTTATTTTAATGAATGATTATCTGGGTTTATTGAAGCTGAAGGTTATTTTGCTATTAGAAATTTATCAAATAATCACTCATTTTCAATTGGACAAACAAATGATAAATATATATTAGATAAAATAAAAATTCATTTCGATGCTCAAAATGAAGTTAGAAAATTAAAAAATGAAATTTGATCTATTGAAATTTATAGAAAATTAACTTTAATAAAAATTATTAATCATTGTACTAATTATCCTTTACTTGGAGAAAAAATACTTTCATTTACTAAATTTAGAGATCTTTTTAAATAAGTGTCATGTTGTCTTACCACTGTGATAAATTTAATTAATTTATCGGTAATATTGTTTTATATCAATATTGCTAACGGTGAAACCTTCTAAATGGAAACAGGGCTGTTTCCATACTACAAGTTTAGAAGGCAATACCGTGGAAACCAAAAATATAAAATTTTAAGAAAAATTGTTTAAAATCAAATAAAATTTAAGAAAATTAAGATTAAGAAAGAATTATTTAATAAAATTATCCCCTTTTTAATAAATTTAAATAAAAGAGTAGAACAAAATAAAATAGGATAGTTTTAAATTATAATTAGTTACATAAAGTAGCTATAAAAATAATTAAAAATAAAAAACAAATTATTATTTAATAATAATAATTTTTTGTTTTTGTGTGTTTTAAGCTAATTAATCAGACCTGGAGTTCAATTTTACAAGGAGATCTTCAATTTAATTATTCTTATTTATTAAAGAATTTTAGTTCAAAGGCTAACCTACTATAATTTCTCTTAGTTTAATGATAAAACAACATCTCTTTAAGATGTAAATTTTAGTTCTAATCTAGAAGAGGAGATAAACTTAAATTACAGGATTTTACATAAATCAACGTATTATTAACATATAATATGAAATAAACCTATTATTTACATATTATATGTTGTTTCGTTAATCGTTATTAAATTTTTATTTTTCTTAAGCAAAAATACTATTTAGTACTAATTTTAGATACAATAATCAATTTTATATAATCAATGAATATAAATTTATTTTTTGAAACTATATTAATTTTATTTGCTATCTTAGCTAGCAATGGAATTATTTATAGTTTTACAATTTATAAACCAAATTCTTCTGAAAATATATCTGTTATAACAAATAGTTCAGAAAAAGATGGTTTAGCTTTTACATCATTAATAGCATCAAATCCTATTATATTAACTTCATCAGAATCAAGTGCATCTCAAACTTTAAGTGTAACTTCATCAGAATCAAGTGCATCTCAAACTTTAAGTGTAACTTCATCAGACACAAATGTGTCTCAAACTTTAAGTGTAACTTCCTCAGAAACAAATGTGTCTCCAGATATATTTGATAGTGAAGATTGAAAAGATTCAGAAATAAATGAAGGAATGATTAATACTGAAAATTCAAATTTTTCAAGTACAACCGAAGAAATTTTATCTTCTAATATAGATGTATTTGATAATTATACTTCATTAGATAGTCTAACTATATTAAATAGTCAAAGTTTTGAACAATGAAGAGAGATTGCAATGGATTTACATGAAATGCCTATGAATTCACCAGCCGGTATACTTCAACAAATAAAATTTGAAGAATTAAATATCCTTTATAGTCAAGATATTATTGAATATGCTATAACTCAAACAGAATTAAGGCTTATAATTGAACATCTACCAGCAGTGAGTTTATTTGATCCGAATATTAATCATTTGATTCTGACTATGATGTCATATTATCATCTGTAAATCTTAATGATTTGATTAACCATTATTTTTTATATATTTACCCCCTTTTTGGTAATATTCCGTAAATAGAATAAAAGAGTAAACATGACAACAATATAAGATTTATTCTTTGTTTGTTATGTTTATATTTATCTTAAAATTTTATTTAAGATTATAATTGCCTTATGCTTCATTATAATCGGTAAATGTCAATTAATTATTTTCTTAATTTTCTTAAAAAACTCTTAAAATTTATATTGAGTAGGATCCGTAGAGACTATACGTGGTAGTCGAACGTTAATTAAGTTTAATTATTAGATGAGATATAGTCCGATCCTCATTGTAAAATGAGCACATTTTATATTTATTAAAATAATAAATATAAAATTTAATGACTTATTATGTAGTAGCTCATTTCCATTATGTATTATCAATGGGAGCTGTTTTTGCAATATTTGCAGGTTTTTATTTCTGAGTTCCGAAAATTACAGGTAAATCATATAATGAATTATTAGGAAAAATTCATTTTTGAACATTATTTATTGGAGTTAATACTACTTTCTTCCCTCAACACTTTTTAGGTTTAGCGGGTATGCCTAGAAGAATACCAGATTATCCAGATGCCTTTAGTGGTTGAAATCAAATTTCAAGTTTTGGATCAATGATTTCAATTATGGCTACTGTATTATTTGGTTATATTCTTTATGATATTTTTGCTAATGGAAGTTTAGTAAATACTAATCCTTGAAATATACCTTCTTATTTCACATCTTCAGAACAATTTAAAAATGAAACAGATACAGCTACAACTTTAGAATGAACATTACAAAGCCCTATCCCATTACATGCTTTCAAAATGTTACCTGTTCAATCTTAAATTGATAATTAAAAATTATATTAAATTATTTATAATTTTAACTTAAACTAATTATTTATTATTAAATAAACAGTTCATTAATTAAATTTATCCCCTTTTTATTATATAATTATTATTATAAAATTTTTAATTAAAAGAAATTATATTAAAAGACTGTAGCATAATTGGTAATGCAGTTCGCTCATAATGGATATTATAAGGGTTCAATCCCCTTCGGTCTTATATTATTATATAGGGTACTTGGTCGAGTCTGGTTTATGGCGCTCGTTTTGAAAACGAGTACTTGATAAAAGTCGTGAGTTCAAATCTCACAGTGTCCGAGAGTGAATAAGTTAAAAGGAAACTTATTTATTCTATTAGAATTGTTAACTTCAGAACAATTTTATTTGTTTTTTATTTTTTGTTTTTATGTTTTGTTTTTGTTTTTGGTTTTTTTTTGTTTTGTTTTTTGTTTTTATTAAATTAAAATATATTTTTTAATTCTATTTGAAATATATTTTAATAATGCTTATATTATTATTATTAATACCTATAATAGGTTGTATATTATTAATAACAATCCCAGAAAATACCATAGAAAATAAAATAAGAATGAAAAGAATAACTTTAATAAGTATGATAATAAATTTTTTAATCTCAATATATATTTGGTTAGAATTTGATACCAGTACTAGTCAATATCAATTTGTATATGAATTTATAAATTTAAGTTATTGTCATTTAAATATAGGTATTGATGGAATATCATTATATTTTGTATTATTAACTACATTTATAAGTCCTATAGCTATATTATCTAATTATAATAATATAAATAATAATTTAAAATACTTTTTAATATCATTTTTATTATTAGAAACATTACAAATAGGAGTATTTATAGTATTAGATTTAATTTTATTCTATATATTTTTTGAAAGTGTATTACCAATATTATTTTTAATAATTATAATTTATGGTTCAGGAAAACCTAGAATAAGATCAGCTTATTTGTTATTTTTATATACTTTAACAGGATCTTTATTTATGTTATTAGCTATACTTCAAATATATAGTTATGTAGGATCCACAGATTTTCAAATAATATCTTTATCAGAGATAAATTTAGATAGTCAAAAATTATTATGATTAGGTTTTTTTATAGCTTTTGCAGTAAAAACTCCATTATGACCATTCACAGGTTGATTATATAGAGCTCATGCTGATAGCCCTTTAGCTGGATCTATATTATTAGCTGCTACAATATTAAAATTTGCTACATATGGTTATTTAAGAGTTTTAATTAATTTTTTACCTGATGCTACTAATTATTTTTCACCTTTAATTCAAACTATTGCAATTATAACTTTAGTTTATGCTTCATTAGCTACAATCCTTCAACCTGATACTAAAACTTTAATTGCTTATTCAAGTATTGCACATATGAGTATTATACTTTTAGGTTTATTTTCGAATACAATTCAAGGAATTGAAGGTTCAATAATATTAGCAATAGCTCATGGATTTGTTTCTCCTGCTTTATTTATTTGTGTAGGAGGTGTAATTTATGATAGAACAGGTAGTAGAACAATTAGTTATATAAGAGGATTAGTAACTTATATGCCTGTATTTACTATGTTATTTTTCATTTTCACAATAAGTAATACTGGTATACCACTAACTTTAAATTTTTTGGGTGAACAATTATCTTTATTTGGTATTTGAGAAAGAAGTCCTATAATCGCTGCTTTAGGTGCTACAGGTATTGTTTTATCTGCTATTTATTCTTTGTATTTATATAATAGAATGTCTTATGGGATTTATTCTCCTCATTTAAAACCTCTTAAAGATATTTCAAGAAGAGAATTTAATTTATTAATAACTTTATTATTCCCAACTATTTTATTAGGTATATTCCCTAATGTTATTTTAGATGGTTTACATTTTTCTGTATCTTCTTTACTTTATAATATTTAATTCTAATTTTATTTTAAATATTATCAAATAAACAGTACATTAAATAAAATCATCCCTTTATTATAAAAGAATTACTATAAAGAGCGTAGTATTAACGGTTAGTATAACGATCTTCAAAATCATTGGTAGGTGTTCGAATCACCTCGCTCTTGTTAAATTTTGGTGGGCTTAGAGTATTTATTATTTATAAATTTTAAGGGATCTTAGCTTAATTGGTAGAGTTTCTAATTGTCATTTAGAAGAGTTCCAGTTCGAATCTGGAAGGTCTCGTTAAATATTTATTAATTAAAAAGACTTAATAATTACATAATATTATATAATTTTGAAATAAATAAAAAAGGTTATATAATAAATTATTAAACCATATTTATTTTAGTTTATATTTAATAATAGGAATAAATAAGTTTATATAATTAAAATAAACAAAAAATAATTGTCTTCGTTATTAAAATTATTATAATAATTTTAGTACTAATTTTAGAAACAAATAAATAATTTCAAAAATGAAAACTAATAATATAAATAAATCATTAATTAATCTAAATATAAATAATATAAATTTAATATTAATATCTTGCTATTTAATATTATCATTTTTTTATAGTAATGTATTAATATTTTTAATCACTTTTTTAATATTTAAAATTATATTAAAATATAATAATTTTATTAATAGTATATTTTGAGTTAAAATAGTTTTTATAAATATTTTAATATATTATTATTTTAAATTTTTTTTAATAAATAATATTATTTATATGGATAGCACTGAATATTTAATATTATATAATAATATTTACATAAAAGGTTTAAATTCTTTAGTTGAAAATTATAGTGAATTAATAGCTTATGCTGTCGGAGTTAAATTATCTAGTATATATTTAAAAATTTCTCCTGTTGAACCTACATTTTATTTTCACTTTGGTTTAGGAGTAGGACCTACTTTAGATTTAACAGTTCACCAAGAATCATATATTTCACCTACAGATTCTAATTTTCAAAATTATGTTTTATTAACAGTTGAAAAAGCTGAAGATCATATAAGTTTACTTAAAGATATGGTACCTTTTCATCATAAACATTATAAAACATCCAAAATGACAAATATAGAAAATAATACAACAGTTATTAGTGGAGATGCTCCAACTAATATTAATGTTGTTAATATTCATTGTTCTTTAGAATCTAGTGATTTATATTTTAATTTTTTTAATAATTTTGAAAATTTAGTATTTAATATTTCATATAATTTTTATTTTATTTTTATAACTATTTATTTTATTTTCTTAATTATTAAATTTATAAATTTTTTTAAATTTATTTTATTTATTAAAAATATATAATTTTAATAATTATATATTAGAATATTATATTTTTTAATAATATATTCATTTTCAAGTTATTAATATATTTTAATTTCTTTAATAATATTTTAAGAAAATAATTTATAATAAATTAATTATAAAATTAAAACATATTGTTATTTATTTTGATAATTTCCCCTTATTATATTAATTAAAAATATAAAAGAAACAGTTTATTTAACAAAATTTTATAATTAATTAAAAGTTATTTAATTTAAAATTTAAAATTTAAAATTTAAAATTAAATATAAACGAGTATAGTTAAATTGGTATAACCTCTACCTTCCAAGTAGATCTCATCAGTTCGAATCTGATTATTCGTACAAATATATAATATATTATATATAATATAGACACTATTATATAATTATTCTAAATAAAAATGTTAGCAGCAGCAAAATACATTGGTGCAGGTTTAGCTTGCTCAGGTTTAATTGGAGCTGGAGCAGGTATTGGTTTAATCTTCTCTTCATTAATCGCTTCAACAGCTAGAAATCCTCAAATTAGAGGTCAATTATTCAGCTTTGCAATTTTAGGATTCGCTTTAGCTGAAGCTACAGGGTTATTCTCTTTAATGATTGCTTTCTTATTATTATATTCTTAAAATTTTATCTTTTAAGAATTCTTTAATAATAATAACAATTAAATTAAATAATTAACCTTTTGAATTAATTTTATTAATTATTTTTTTAAGTCAATAATTACTTTAAATTGAGTAAATAATTCATTTGACATTTTACCCCCATTTATTTAAATTAAATATATAATTATAAATTTAATTCTTTTTATTAAATATATTATATTTAATTAAATTTAAAAAGAAGAGAATAATATTTAATTAGATTATATTTTTTAAAGTATTATCTATTAATAATAATTAATATTTATTATTCATCTGAATAGATTTATATTTAAGAAATAAATTTAAATATAAAATCCCTAAATTAAATTAATGAAAATTAATACTTAATTTAGCCTATGTCACATTACCCTTAAAACAAAAATATATACAATGAATAAAAAGTTATATTCAAATATTCAAATAAGTCTTATTTATGGTTTATCAATATTAAGAAAACATATAAATAAAGGAATAACTGACATAATTGTAGAAAATATAAAAAATAAATATATGGAAATAGAATTAGAAAATAAAAAATATGTAAATAGTAAAAAAACTAATAAAAATTTACAAACAATAATAAACTTAAGTGATAAAATAACTAATACTAATAAATCTCAATTAAATTTATTAAATAAAAATCAATTAAATTTAAATTTCTCTAAATTAAATAGTTTAAATAATATTGATAAAGGATTAACTAAAACAAATTTAAATGAATCAAATTTAATATTTCTGAATGAACAACAATATATTAGATTAATTAGTCCATTTAATTCTAAATTAGCAAATTTTACTAATCATATTTATACGTTTACCAATAGATCTTATAAACAAATAAATAAAAATTTATATAATTTATATACAATATGTAAATCAGCCTTTCTTAATATGTCAAGTCTTATAAGTAAACCTATTATATCTATTAATCCTAATTTCTTAAAAATTACATTATTTTATTATTGAAAACCATTAAAAAACAAATATTATAATAGTAATTTACATTCTAAATTTTTAATTTTACATTATAATAAATTAGAAAAATTAGTTAATTTATTAAGTAAATTATTTAAAAAATCAGTTAAATTAGAATTAATAAGAATATATACTCCACAAAATGAAAGTAATATATTAGCTAATCTTATTGGTATATTAAGTAATTTTATTAAATTTAGATATATTCATATGAAATTATTTAAAGTAAGTAATATTAAAAATATTAATAAAGGATTTAATAATAGATTTTCTAATAATAAAATACCTTCTTTTTTATCTGGAATTTATTTAAAATTAGCAGGTAAAGTTTTAACAGAAAGAATTCCAAAAAGAGTAAAATCTAAAGTAATTCAATTAGGTAGTTTAGCTAGAACTAAAGCTAGAATAATTAATACTAATAGATTTGTTAATAAAAATAAAAGAGGTACATTTAGTATAACTATACAAACTGGACATATTATTAATGATTAATTAATATCATTCTTATATTGTTTATTAATTTTTATTAAATAAATTATATTCATATTTTACTAAAATTAAAAAACTAAAATATTTAAAAACAAAATAACATAAATTAAAATTATTATAATTTTAATAAAAATAATATTCTAAGTAACTAAACATATCTAAAATTTTAGATATTATAATTTATTTTTTTATATTCAAAATTATAAGTTTAAATTAATAATTACGCTTTAGTATAAAAATAAATAAAAATAAATAAATAAAAAATGAATAAAATAAATAGAAATCAATTTCAATCTTTTCCTTATCATTTAGTAGATCAATCACCTTGACCTATATTAGTTAGTTTTTCATTATTAAGTTTAACTTTAGGTGCAGTTATGTATATGCAAGGTTTTACTCATGGTGGACAATTAATAAGTTTAGGATTTACTTTAACAGTATTTGGTATGATATTATGATTTAGAGATATAATAACAGAAGGTACTTATTTAGGACATCATACAATACAAGTACAAAAAGGTTTAACTATTGGAGTAGTATTATTTATTATTAGTGAAGTATTTGCTTTTTTAAGTGTATTTTGAGCTTTCTTTCATTCTAGTTTATCTCCCACAATAGAAATCGGAGGAGTATGACCACCACAAGGTATAACACCATTAGATCCTTTTGCAATACCATTATTAAATACTATTTTATTATTATCTTCTGGAGCATTTGTAACATATGGTCATCATGCTTTAATACAAGGAGATAGAAGAGGAGCTATTTTAGGAACATTATTAACAATAATTTTTGCTATTATATTTACTGCTTTACAATATTATGAATATACAGAATCAAGTTTTACAATGAGTGATTCAATATATGGTACAGTATTTTATGCTTCAACTGGTTTACATGGATTACATGTTATAATAGGTACATTATTTATTTTAGTAGGTTTTATTAGAATAATTAATTATCATTTAACTGATACACACCATCAAGGACATGAAGCTGCAATTTTATATTGACATTTTGTAGATGTAGTTTGATTATTCTTATTTATAGCAGTTTATTATTGAGGTGGTAACTAATCTATAAATAAAATATTATTCAAATATGATATTTAATTAAATAATTATTATTAAATATTATTATAAATTTTTTTAATTCCCTTTAAATTATAATATTTAAATATAAAATAATAAATCGCTAAACAAGAATTAAATAATTATTTTTGTAATTAGCAAGTAATATTATATATTTATTATATTAAATTATATAAAATAATAAATATAAATATTAGACATTTAATACAAGTCCCAAAGGGTTTATAATATGATAATATTATGAATTTATCATTATTTTTATTTTTAATAGGAATATTAGGTTTTATATTAAACCGAAAAAACATAATATTAATGATAATTGCTATAGAAATAATGTTATTAGCAGTAACTATGTTAATATTATTATCAAGTTTTAGTTTTGATGATGGAATAGGACAAATATTTAGTATATTTATAATTTCATTAGCAGGAGCTGAATCTGTAATAGGTTTAAGTATTATTGTTGCAGTTTATAGAATTAAAGGAAATATTTTAATTAGACAAGAAACTTAATGTATTTAACAATTTTAATTTTACCTTTATTAGGTTCATTTGTATCAGGGTTTTTAGGTAGAAAAATAGGAGTAACAGGATCTCATATAATAACTTGTACTTGTTTAATATTATCTAGTATATTAGCAACTATTGCTTTTTATGAAGTAGGATTAAATTCAAGTCCAGTTACAATTTATTTATTTAATTGAATAGATTCAGAATATTTTACTATTTCTTGAGAATTTTTATTTGATCAATTAACAGTATCTATGTTTATTCCTGTTTTATATATTTCTTCACTTATTCATATTTTTTCTACGGATTATATGGCTGAAGATCCTCATAATCAAAGATTTTTCTCTTATTTATCTTTATTCACTTTTTTTATGTTAGTTTTAGTATCTGGTGCTAATTTTTTTGTAATGTTTGTAGGTTGAGAAGGTAACACAGAATGCCTTAAATGGGATAATATTATAAATCTAACTTATAGCATTATCTGTTTGAATATTAAAGATAATTTAAATCTTAAAAAGTTAACTTCTAAAGATCGAATAGGACCTCATAATATTGATATAATATCTATAATTATAGGATCTAGTTTAAGTGATACTCAATTAGAAAAAAGAAAAAATGGTATAGGAACAAGAGTAATATTTGAACAATCAAGTGATAATATAGAATATTTAATGTGATTTCATAATTATTTAGCAAGTAGAGGTTATTGTGGTAACACAAAACCTAAATTACAAATAAGAATAAGACAAAAAGGAAAAGTGTATTATCATTATCGAATTAACAGTTATACATTTTCTAGTTTTAATTGAATTCATGAAATGTTTTATAAATTAATTGACAATAAATATATAAAATTTGTTCCTTTAAATATTGGAGAATATTTAACACCATTAGCTTTAGCTATTTGATTTTTGGCTGACGGATCTAGTTTAGATAAAGGTGCTAGAATTGCTACTAATTGTTTTACATTAGAAGAAGTTAATTTTCTTTGTAATGTATTAAAAAGTAGATATAATATTATTGCTACACTTAATAAATGTGGTAAAGATAAAGGTCATATTATATATATTCATGATAATTCTATGAAATTATTTACAAAAATAGTTAAACCTTATTTATTACCATCATTATACTATAAGTTAGGATCTTATAAATAGTTAATATTATAATTACCCATAGTAAGAAAACGATCAATTATTAGGAAATTAAATTGAAGAATAATAAGAAATTAGAATATATAAAAATAATAAATTAGCTAATTACGTTTTCTTGCAACGTTATTGAAAACGATCAAATGAATTGGCTTCATTAATAGATCGTCGGTTACAATTTTAATCGCGACAGACTAGTTCAATAACGGGTGCCTGAAATGGTGCTCAATGCATAGTCGAAATCTTTATTTATTTATATAATTTAATTCATAATGAGCACAAGGCATTAGTTTAAACTAATATAAATTTTAATAATTTACCCCCTTTTTTCTAAATGATATAAATTAAAAGAGACAATAAATTGATAAAAAAATTTTTCATTAATAATTTCTCTACCACCTTTGTAAATAAAATTCTTCTTAATAAAGGGTAAAATAAAATTTATAAAATTGAGTTAGATTAATTTTATTAAACTATTAACAAATAAGGACTAAGGAAGGAAGGTTTTATTATAATTTAAATTCAGGTTCGATTTCCTTTAACTCTCTAAATTAAAATGAATGGAAAATATTTACTAACTTAATTCTTATAATAATAAATTTATTATTATAAAAAATTGTAAGAGGTTTTATATTGATTGGTTTCAATTGTAAATGTTTCTCGCCTTTAAACCTCCTGGAACTCCGTTAATTTATATAATTTCACTATCTTATTTATAAAATAAATTACCTTTTTTTTAATGAATTCTATAATAAAAGAGTAGACAAGATTAACAAATAATAATATTTATTATTTGTTGTTTTGTTTACAATTTACTTAAATTTATTTATAATTAAAATGCCTTGTGTCTCATTATACTTTGTAAATAAATACTAGGGCATTATGTAATACCTGTAAGGTTTTAAATGTACAGAAAATAAAGGAGAAGCTATTATTTTATTTAATAATCTAAATAATTCCTTTATTTTAAAGATTTGATAGGAATTGTTTCTTATTTATTAATTAATTTTTGATTTACTAGAATACAAGCAAATAAAGCAGCTATATTAGCTTTAACTATGAATAGAGTAGGAGATATGGGTTTAAGTATTGGATATTTTGCATTATTTGCTTTATTTGGATCATTAGATTATGCAACAATATTTAGTATAGTACCATTTATGAATGAAACAGCTATAACTATAATAGGTATATTATTATTAACAGGAGCTATGGCTAAATCAGCTCAAATACCTCTACATTCTTGATTACCTGGAAGTATGGAAGGTTTAATGGTCTAAAACATTATTTTCTAATTATTATTAGCATCTTAAGTTTCTACAATTATTTAACAGATCTATCAGAGATTAAATATTATTCTGTTTACTTATTATCCTTTCGGTTTTTAAGTCTAAATTATATATCATCAAAGGAATTATGTTAGATGATGGAAGTCTTAGTCTTTCTAAATTTTATAGAGGTGAAGGTAAATACTTTATGACTATGGTTGTTTATTTATTAAATTATTTAAATCAAACAATTTACAGTTAATTTACTGATAAATTTTTATGTTTATCCAAATAATTTACTTCCTCATCATAAAAAGAACTCAATTTAATTTTATAACTAAAACACATCCAGTATTTACAGCTTTGCATAGTTTATGATATAAATGATATAACGTTTAAAATAAATTTGTAAAAATTGTTCCTTTAAACATATCAAAATTGTTTTCAAAAATATATTTAACTTATTGAATAATGGATGATGGTTATTTTGATTATCATAGTAGAACTCAAAGAATTATTTTGTGTGTTTTGTTTCCACTGAATCGTTTACTACAGAAGAATGTATAATTCTTCAATCAATTTTAGAAAAGTTAGATAAAAAAACTTTAAAAGTATGATATTAAATTCACAATTGATATAGAATTGAAATATCTAAAACTAGTATGCAAAGAGTTATTTATTTAGTGAAATCATATATGCATAAAGATTTTTTATATAAATTAGAAATATAAATGTTTGAATTGGGCCTTCCTTAAACTTCACTATATGCTGGAACACCCTAAAGCTTTAAATACTATAATATATTATTAGTGAAAATTTTAAAGATATTACAATGGACAATCAGCAGGAAACCAACAAAATAAAATAAACAATTAAGAAAAATTAAATAGAACGAAATTATACAAATATTCTCCCTTATCTTTATATAATTTCGTTAGAATAAAAGAGTAAACAATTTTTGTTTTGTTTTTAATCCACTAAAATAGAATATAATTAAAATAAATTCTCTTAGTTTAATGATAGAATATCAATTTTCTTGTTTAATGAAGAAATGAAGAATTGAAGATTTTGGTTTGAATCCAAAAGAGAATACCTCACATAAGTGAAAAAATAATATAAATAATTCCTTTATATATTGTTTATAAACAAAAAAACAAAACATAAATAAACAAAAAATAAATAAATTAAACTACTTATAATAAGTAGAAATTAGACTTACTTTTAGATATATATATAGTAAAAATTTCAAATAGATAATGATTAACTACTTAATCTTTGAGAATGATTTAAATATGTGTTACATATTTATAGGTTCAGGCCTATTTTTAAGTTTCTCTCTATATTACTTAATTAGAAATAATAATATAGCTAATCTTCCTAATAATACTGAAGCTTTCACACAGGAAGAGATAGATGCTATAATTAACGAAAATGCAGTAACTGTAATAAATAGCGACAATTTAGATGATATAACTGACAGTGAAACAGATATTTCATCTAATTATCAAAGTTCATTTGATAGTGATAGTGATAGTGAAGCTAATTTTGATGATATATTAAATGATCCTGATTTATTATTCATGCCACCTTTTAAAAGTAAGTTTAGAGATACTGAATTTATCATGCCTGATGTAGATTTGAATGTGTGTCCTCTTGAAGAATTAAAATTATTCGAGTTCTGTAGCCTATATGGTCAAGAAATGGCTGAACATTCAATTACTGAAGAAGATATGATGGAAATAATATGTTTATTTAAAGAGGATGATTTAGCTACAAATTGAATTAATGACTTATTACTTGCTATTATAAAACTATTGTAATATTCGCTTAACTTATTCTTTTTTGTGGTATTTCTATTGTAATATTCATTTAACTTAACTCTTTTTTTTAGAATATTTTAATAAAAATATTCTCTTAATTTATTTATTTTGTGGTATTTCTATTGAAATATTTGCTTAATTTATTTATTAAAATTGATTAATTTTACCCCCTTTTTAAAGAAATTCTCTATTAAAAGAGTAAACAAGACAAACAAGATATTTAACTCTTGTCTAATAAATTTACAAAACGTTCTTTAAATTTATTTTTCTTAAAATTTAAACATTCTTTTCAGTAGGTTCCTCAGAGACTACATGTGAAGCTCATATTAAAATATGATGAAGATATAGTCCGATCAGTATAGAAATTTACTGTTAACAATAGATGCCAACACCAGTATCAGCTTTAATTCATGCAGCTACTCTAGTTACTGCTGGATTATATTTATTATTAAGATCATCACCTTTATTAGAATATAGTGGTACAGCTTTATTAATAATAACTTTAACTGGTGCTACTACTGCTTTTTTTGCTGCTACCTGTGGTTTAGTTCAAAATGATTTAAAAAGAATAATTGCTTTTTCAACAATAAGTCAATTAGGATATATGGTAATGGCAATAGGATTAAGTCAATATAATGTAGCTTTAATGCATGTTATAAATCATGCTTTCTTTAAAGCTTTATTATTTTTAGGAGCTGGAGCTGTTATCCATAGTTTTTCAGATCAACAAGATGTTAGAAGATTTGGAGGTTTAATTAAATTTTTACCTTTTACTTATACAACTATGTTAGTAGGTTCTTTATCATTATTAGCTACACCATGATTAACAGGATTTTATAGTAAAGATTTAATAATAGAATTAGCTTATGGTCAATATAGTTTAAGTGGTACATATGCTTTCATATTAGGAAGTATAACAGCTGGTTTAACTGCATTTTATTCATTTAGATTAATATGTTTAGTTTTCTTAACTTTCCCTAATGGACCAAAACAATCTTATTTAAATGTTCATGAAGCAAATAATAAAGTAATTATACCATTATTTTTATTAGCTTTATTTAGTATATTTTTTGGATTTATCTTTTCTGATTTATTTGTAGGAATGGCTAGTGATTTCTTCAGCAATGCTTTATTTATTAAACCTAATAATATTTCTTTAATTGAAGCTGAATTTAGTTTACCTTTAATTATTAAATTTTTACCTGCTTTACTATCATTATTTGGTGCTAGTTTAGCTATATTTTTATATCATAAAAGTCCAACATTTATTATTGAATTAACTGATAATTTAATAGGACAAAATTTATATACTTTCTTTAATGGTAAATATTTCTTTGATATAATTTATAACAATTATATTATTAATAAAGGGTTAGAATTAAGTTATAATATATCTAAAGTTTTAGATAGAGGTATAATAGAAATGGTAGGACCTTATGGTTTATCTCATACTTTAACTAAAACAGGAAAAAATATTAGTAAATTAGATACTGGAGTTATAACTACATATTCTATTTATATTACTTTATCTTTACTTTCTTTAATTTTCTTAATTTTTGCTCCTATATTAATAGATACTTCTTTATTAAATGAAATAAGATTATTTATAATATACATTGCTGCTTTAATTATAGTTTTATATTCTTCTAATAAAAAATCATAATTAATTATATTTTATAATTAATATTTTCTTATTTGACCCCTTTACATATAAAAAAAACAAAAAATATAAATTAAAATTTAATAATATGAATATGAAAAAAAAGTTTATTAATTTAAATTCAATCAATGTCTCATTTATTAAGTTTATTTTATTATTATAATAAAAATGCTTTAATGCAGAGACAGTTCTCTAATAATAAATAATTTTATTTTATATGAGATTTTTATAATTTTCATTAAATTTAAATGCCTCAATTAATACCATTTTATTTTGTTAATCAATTTTCATTTTCATTTTTAACTTTACTTACTTTAATTTATATAATTTCTAAATATGTATTACCATTATTTACTTTCCAACAAGTAATAAGAATGTATATCACTAAATTAAGTAATAAATCATAAATTAAATTATAATATTTATTTATAATTTAAAATAAATTTAATTATAATTATTATCAATTTAGTTTAATCTAATTTGATTATTAAATAAATTTACCTCCTTTTTAATAAAGTAATATTTATAATTTTATAAATATTTAATAATAAAAGTATGCTATAAAAATAATATAGTAAGATTTTAATATTTAAATTAAATAATTTAATTAAATATATGAAATAATTGAATAAGGCGAATCTTAGAATACTTAAATTATTTTGTATTATTTTTATAATTAATATAAAAATATAATATAAATAATTTGTATAGTATTAATGTTAATAAGTCATATATTATAAATATTATAATATTATAAAATTAATTAAATTTAATTAATAAAGTAGATTAGTATAAAACTAAGAGAGATTAAATTAAATTTATAAAATAAAAATGTTTAAACTACTATCATTATTTAATACTATATATAACGATGCTCCACAACCTTGACAAATAGGATTTCAAGACAGTGCTGCACCAGGATTTACTGGAATAGTAGAATTACATAATACTATTTTTTTCTATTTAATAGTAATATGTGTTGGAGTATTTTGAGTTTTAGGTTCATCAATATATTATTTTAATACAAAAAAATCACCTATTATTCATAAATATTTAAATCACGGTAGACAATGTGCCGATTCAAAAGTGTTTTAAGTTCAATAATTTTATAAATATTTAATCCTGTACGAAGTTATTCAATTTTATCTGAGATTCCTTTAAAAAATAAAATATTGATTATATTAAAGTATATGAAAATGCTTTAGATATGATAAAAGATATCTTAAATGAAAATAAAGACAAATCATAAATTTATATGATAACTAATAAATTAACTAAAGATATATATTGGACAATCTAATTCTAAAAATATTTCTAATAGATTAAAATTTTAATTTTATCTTAGTTATATAAAAAGTAAAGATAGTTATATAATAAATAGAGCTTTATTAAAATATGGTTATTCTAATTTCTCTGTAACAATATTAGAATATTATTATAAATCTAATTTACTTGTTAGAGAACATTATTACTTTGATAAATTAAATCCACATTTTAATATTTAAAATAGCAGGAAGCTCTTTAAATTAAAAACATTCAGAAAAAACTAAAGTAAAAATTAGTAAATCTTTAAAAGGAGTTTATAAAAAAGAAAATTCTGCTTTATTTAGTAGACATCACACAGAAGAAACTAAAAATTTTAATGAGTAATCAAAGTAAGAGAAAATAATCCTTTATTTGGATTTATCATTAAAAATCTTCGATTAAATTAATGAGACAAAATCTTTAAATATAAAACATTCATTAAAATAAAAATGAGTGCTATAAGAGGAAATCTTGTTAATAGATATGAAAAACTTTCTTCTGAAGGATTTAAATTAATAGGTTATTTTTTTAAGCTAGAAGAGCTGCTAAACTTTAGGAATGAATAAGTGGAAGTACTATAAAAATATATGAATTCAAGAAAAATTTATAAAGATAGATATAAAATTTGATCAAATAAAACTTAAAAAACTTTGAATAAAATTGCACTATATGCTGGAAAGTCCTAAAGCCTTAGATACTATAATATATTATTAGTGAAAATTTTAATGGATGTAACAATGGACAATCAGCAGGAAACTAACAAAATAAACAAATTTAAAGATTTATTTTAAATTTTAATCCGTCAAAATATTTTAAGAAAATGAGAAATTAACTAATTACCTCTTTTTTGGTGAATTAATTTTATTAAAAGAGTAAACAAGATAACAAACAAGTTTATAAATTTATTCTTATTTGTTTGTTTACATCTAATCATAAATTTATTTAATTTTTTCTCATTTTCTTAAACAATAATTAATTTTAAGTAGGTTCCTCAGAGACTACACGTGCAAACCGTTATAACGGTAAGATATAGTCCAATTATATAGGAAACTATATAAATTAATTGACATTAATTGAATTAATATGAACAATAACACCAGCTTTAATATTAATAGCTATAGCTTTTCCAAGTTTTAGATTATTATATTTATTAGATGAAGTAATATCACCAACAATAACAATAAAAGTAGTAGGTCATCAATGATATTGAAGTTATGAATATTCAGATTATGTGACTGAAAGTGGAGAATCAATTGAATTTGACTCTTATATGATACCTGAATCTGATTTAGAATTAGGTCAATTTAGATTATTAGATGTTGATAATAAAGTAATTATTCCTGTTGATTGTCATATTAGATTAATTATTACTGGAGCTGATGTAATACATTCATTCGCAGTACCTTCTTTAGGACTTAAAGTTGATGCTGTACCAGGAAGATTAAATCAATCATCTATTATAGCTGAAAGAATTGGAACATTCTATGGTCAATGTAGTGAAATTTGTGGAGTATGACATGGATTTATGCCAATTGTAATTGAAGCTGTGTCTGTTCAAGATTATTTAGCTTGAGTTGATCAAGCTAATAGTTAAATTTTTGATATTTTAATATTTATATAAAAATTTTTATAAATCTTAAAATATTTTAAAATATTAATTAAATTATAATAATTTACCCCCCTAAATATAAAAGTATTAAATAAAATCTTTAATTATAAATTAGATATTTATAAAATTTTATATTTGATAATATAAAAAATTTTATATAAATAAAAATGAAAATATTAACTAAAAGCCCATAATTTAATGGTAGAATGATTTCTTGATGAGAAATTCATAGAAGTTCAAATCTTCTTGGGCTTAACAAAATTTTATATTAACTTTAAAACTAAAATTTAATTCTATTGTCAGAATATTAAAACAATTATTTAATGTTAAAATATTAAACATTTCGTTTAATTTATAAATAAAACATAATTGTTATTTAATTAGTAATTCTAAATTCATAACTTATAATTACTTTAATTTTAATAATAAAGAAATCATTATTATTAATATAATTATTAATTCAAAATAAAAATTTTTGTTAATTTTATAGTTAAATCTTTATTATTAATCAAAACCAAAAATTTTTTTATCTTAATCTTAAATAAATATCTAATTAAGAGAATTCTATAAACTATTTATTAAAATAGGGTATAAATTACCAAAATTAATACTTTATATTTTCAAAATAAATATATTTAGTAAAAATTTGAAATATTTTAAATAAAAGATATTAATTAAAAAATAAATACAAATGAGATTATTAAAAACTAATGTATTATTAAGATTATTAAATTCTTATATTGTAGATTCTCCTCAACCAGCTAATATTTCCTATTTATGAAATTTTGGTTCATTATTAGGAGTTTGTTTAATTATACAAATCTTAACAGGAGTATTTTTAGCTATGCATTATCAACCTCATGTAGATTTTGCTTTTAATAGTGTAGAACATATTATGAGAGATGTTAATGCTGGTTGAATATTAAGATATACACATGCAAATGTAGCTTCATTCTTCTTTATTTTTGTATATGCTCATATTGCTAGAGGATTATATTATAGTTCTTATAAATCACCTAGAATATTAGTATGAAGTATAGGAGTAATAATTTTAATATTAATGATGGCTATAGCTTTCCTGGGTTACGTAAATAGCCCAAAATGGATTAATGGAAATATTTTTTATGTTACTTTTTTAATTGTTGTATCTTATAATATAAAAAGATTTAATAAAAAAATTAAGGTAAGGAATATTATTAAATATACAAAATATAATAAATTAAATAATAAGGGAATATTTGCTTTAAATAAATTTAACATAAGAAGTTATAGTTATAAGGCTTCTTCAAATCAAAATAATGAACTTTCTTGTTCGGAAAGATTGTTTACAATAATAAAAGATTTAGGGTTAAGTCCAGTGTATAATTTTGAAAACTTAGATCTAGTAAATATTAGAAAACAAATACAAAATGAAACTAAAGGTTTAAGTGGTATATACATGATAGTTAATAAAATCACTAAAGATTCTTACATAGGTTCTGCTGCAACTAATAGATTTTATCCTAGATTCAGTAATCACTTAATTTATTTTAGAGGTAGCAAAATAGTTAAATCAGCGGTAAAAAAATATGGATTAAGTAATTTTGCTTTTATTATTTTAGATCTATATCCTAATATTGTTACTAAACAAAATAACAAAGAATTATTAGATTTAGAAGATAGATATTTAAAATTGTTAATCCCTAATTATAATATTTTAACAGAAGCAGGATCTAGTTTTGGTTACAAACATACTGAAGTTGATAGACAAAAATTGAAAGATGGATTTAATGACGCAAGACGAGAATTGATAGGTAATTTAAATAGAGGTAAAAAGTTTTCTCCTGAAACAATAGAAAAAATGAGAGAAAAAGCTTTGAATAGACCTATTATGTCTGATGAAATTAGAAAAAAATGTATTACCAATACAAGACCTGTAGTTTTATATAATTTAAATGGAACTGTTTATGGTGAATATTCTACTGTTCTAGAGGCGGCTAATTCTATAAATTGTGATGAAAAAACTATTAGTAGAGCCTTAAAAACAAAGAAAGGTTTAGTAAAAAGACAATGAATAGTTAAAGATTTATCAAACTCAAACACAAATAAATAAAATATTAGAAAAATAAGAAAACAATTATTCAATTAAATTTACCTCTTTTTAATTTATTTTATTAAAATTAATAAATGAGTAAACTAACAAAAAACAAATTTAAGTATCATATTAATTTTGTTTAGTTTACAAAACTGATAGTTATATTCCTTGCTTTTCTTACTTTAATTATACTTTTGTATTTATTTCTATTAATCCATAGTCCCACAAGTAAAAATCCTTCTGCAATCTTTATAGAAAAAGAAAGATTAACGTGGTATGTCTCGACGGAGATATAGAATAGTCTTTAAGATTATTTGGCGATATTAGTGAAAACGATCAAAGAAGATTTAACTTTAAGATCGTCGGTTATATAAATGATCGCGACAGACTGGGTCACTAATGGGTGTCTGAAATGATGCTTAATGTACAGTCGAAACTTTTAGTTATATTAATATTTAACTAATAGGATATACGAATTTAAAGTTATTCTAGCTTATTGTGTAAATTGATATATACATATTAAGTAAGTTTGTATGTTTTACCTTATGGTCAAATGAGTTTATGAGGTTTAATTGTTGAGCCTCAAATGTTTAGTTTTTATTTAATTTTGTTTCATTTATTTTTTATTTCACCGATTTATCTAAATGTTAAATCTAAAATAAGTAAATTAAAAGGTATTTATAGAATAGGGCCTCATAATAAAGATATAATTTCTATAATCTTTGGATCTCTTCTGGGAGATGGTCAAGCTGAAAAAAGATTAACTGAAGTTGGAACTAGAATTAGTTTTTATCAAGAAGCTATTCATGTTGAATATTTATTACATTTACATAAAATCTTGTCTGAATCAGGATATTGTAACACTAAAAAACCTAATATTACAACTAGATTAGGAATTAAAGGTAAAATAAGAAAAGTGGTAAGATTTTCTACTTGAAGTTATACTAGTTTTAACTGAATACACGATTTATGATATAAAGATAATATTAAATGTGTACCTAGTTGTATAAATCAATATTTAACTCCTTTAGCGTTAGCTATTTGAATTATGGTTGATGGAGCTAAAGTAGGTAAAGGTTTAAAATTTTCAACTAATTCTTTTTCTTATAATGATTGCTTACTTCTAATAAAAGCTTTACATGATAATTTTAATATCAAAGCTTCAATTCAATCTGCAGGAAATAAAAATCAATATGTAATCTACGTATGAAAAGAATCAATAGATAATCTTAGAAATATAGTATCTCAATATATTATACCTGAAATGAAATATAAATTAAATTAATTATACTATACATAGTTATAAAGTTAAATATAAAGCAATTTTTACTAAGAATTTATATAATAAACTTTATAGCAATACTGATGAAAACAGGTCAAAGATGTTTGTTTAGCATTAAGACCGTCGGTAGAGTAAACTATCGCGACAGACTGGGTCATCGGTGGGTGTCTGAAATGATGCTTAATGTACAGTCGAAATCTTTATTCAATATAAACAATTTATGTTGAAGCACAAGGCATTATATTCGTATTATAAATTTAAGGGTTAAAATATTTGTATAAAGCTAATAATATTTAAAATTGATTAAATATTATTATTTAATTATGTTATTAAATCTACCCACTTTTTTCAAATTCTGTCATTAGATCAAATTTTAAATTTGATTTAAAAGGAGAAGAGAATAATATTTAATTAGATTATATTTTATAAAATATTATATATTAATAACTAAATATTATTTATCTGAATAGATTTATATTTAAGAAATAAATTTAAATATAAAATCCCTAAATTAAATTAATGAAAATTAATACTTAATTTAGCCTATGTCACATTACCCTTAAAACAAAAAATTAACCAATGTTCAATCTATTTAATCACGATTTATTATCTTTAAGTATATTTTCATCTACTATAGTAATTTTAGGATTTGTGTTTTATAAAATTATTTTAGCTTATGTGAATAAATACTATAATATAGAAGTAGATCCTAATTCTAGAACAATAATTCTTTCCTTAAAAAAAAATACAGGAGATATGTCAAATTCAAATATAGTAGAATGTAAAATTGAAGTTACTTTACCTAGCGAAGATATTCAGGAAATAAGAGAATTTTTTGGTGAAGAATTCGCTGAAGGAGAAGCAGATTATATTTTAATACATATATTTTACCTCATTTAGACTCAAGTACTATAAATGAATTAATCTTAGAAATTATTAATCAATTTTAGTTGTTAATATTTATTAAAGATTTCTATAATTATAACATATAATTATTTACTTAATTTTACTCCTTTTTTTTTTAGATATGATAAAAATAGACAAAATTAGAATTTCAATAGAAATATTGATTATTTGTTTTGTTTATAATTAACCCTTTAAATTTATAATATAATTATTTATTTCAATAATTATAATGTACATGATTTACTTATTTTAAACATAATAAGCTTAAGCTAGAGTAAGTAAATTAAAGATTTGGCTACAGTAATTACTAATTTATTATCAGCTGTACCTTTTTTTGGACAAGATTTAGTAGAATTAATTTGAGGAGGATTTAGTGTAAGTAATGCTACCTTAAATAGATTCTTCTCTCTTCATTTTTTATTACCATTTTTATTAGCTGCTTTAGTAGTAGGTCATTTAATGGCTCTTCATACACATGGGTCAAATAATCCTAATGGTATATCTTCTAATGGAGATAGATATGCAATGCATCCTTATTTTACATTTAAAGATCTTGTAACTATCTTTGCATTTTTATTAGCTTTATCAATTATAGTATTCTTCTATCCAAATTTATTAGGACATAGTGATAATTATATTCCAGCTAATCCAATGAGTACACCTCCTTCAATAGTACCTGAATGATATGTTAGATGTCATGCTTAAGAGTAATCTTATGAAAATTATACTTTACTATATGCTGGAAAGTCCTAAAGCTTTAAGTACTCATCATTATTCTGATAGTGAAAATTTTAAAGATATTACAATGGACAATCAGCAGGAAACCAACAAAATTACAAATAAAAATAAAAAGTGAATATAATAAAAGTGTGTATTACTATATTTGTAATACATTTTAGACACTATAAAAAAATATATAATGATTAAGAACTTATTATCAAACAATAATTTATTCGATTGTGGAATTTTCATCGGTTGTGGACTAATCTTAGGCTGTTCCGTATATTACTTAATTAGAAGTAATAATATAGTTAATCTTCCTAATAATACAGAAGCTTTAATAAACCAAGAGATAGAAGCTATTAATAATGAAAATATGGTACCTAATTCAAACATAGAAGAATTTTTAACTGACAGTGATTTTGATACAGAATCTGATTATGATAATATATCTGATTATGATAGTGCTAATAAAGCTGATTTTGATGATATATTAAATGATCCTGATTTATTATTCATGCCACCTTTTGAAAGTAAGTTTAAACTTGTTGAATAAAAGAGTAAACAAGAAAAAAGTATAAATTTTTGTTTTGTTTTTTTATTAATTATAATCTATTTGTTTTGTTTACATTACCCTTTATCGTTGTTTTTAATTTTATTTGACAATTAAACAATAAGTATAAAAAATTATTTGTAATTTTAAGTAGGTTCCTTAGAGACTACACGTAAAGCTCCTTTATATTTAAATTAAAGGATGAAGATATAGTCCAGCCATTTTTGAAAATCTATGGGTATATATATTTATAAAAAATTTGATCTGATAACTTCTGTAAGTTTAATATGTAAAAAAAATTACACGACTTCTGTTAACAAAAGATTAACCAAAGGCGAAAGATCAAAAATCAGTATTGATAGTCCATTAAGTGAAATACTAATTGGTTTATTATTAGGAGATGGTCATTTACAATGTAGATTCGGTAAAAGTAGATTTATTTATGGTCAAAGTAGTTTAAGAGAACATCATTTAAATTATTTTTATCACATATTTGATTTATTTAAACCTTTTGTATCTAAAGAATTTAAAGCTAAATCAAGATCTTTCGTAGATAAAAGAACTAAAAATACTTATAGTTCAATTTATTTTGCTACATTAACTTTACCTTGTTTTACTTATTATAGAAATTTATTTTATAATATACATAATAAAAAATTTGTACCTTTGAATATAAACCAATTATTAACTCCTAGAGGGCTAGCTTATTGAATTATGGATGATGGTTCTCTTCAAAATAAAGGTTTACATTTAAGTACATATAATTTTTCATATGAAGAAGTAATTTTATTAAAAAATACTTTAGAAAATTTATTTAAACCTGACTTTCTTGTAAAATGCTCTATTCATAACCATAAAAAAGGCTATAGAATTTATATTTGAGAAGAAAGTATTATATCAGTAAGAAACCATATATTTCAGTATATGCATAAAGATATGCTTTACAAAATAAATCCTAAATAATATATATTATTTGATCTATTACCATTTTATGCTATTTTAAGATCTATACCTAATAAATTATTAGGAGTTATAGCTATGTTTGGTTCATTATTAATTTTATTAATCTTACCTTTAACTGATATATCTAGAATAAGAGGTAGTCAATTTAGACCTGGTATGAAATTAGCTCACTGATTCTTTATTGTAAATTTTATAATATTAATGTGAATTGGTTCTCAACATCCTGAAAGCCCTTTTGTAGAAGTAGGACAAGTAGCTACAACATTTTATTTTGCTTGATTCTTAATTATTGTTCCTATTATTGGTATAGCAGAAAATACTTTAATGGATTTAGCTACAGCTACAGATAATAAATAAATATTATTATTTTATTTTATTTATATCATTATTAATTTATATATTTATAAATAAATAATTTTTATTCCATTTTTATTTTAATTTACCCCCTTTAATAATATTATATTTTTATATTAAAAGAGTATAAATTATATAAAAGTTAAAATAAATTTATTATTTGTTTTAATATACTAACAATGAATAAGATTTATAATATTAGAATAATATTAATTATTTAATTTTTTGATTAATTAAAATTTAATTTTTTGAATTGAATATAGAGAAATTTTATAAATAAGGTAGAATTAGTTTAATTGGCAAAATAATGTCTTGTGGCGACACTGTTCAGAGTTCAAATCTCTGATTTTACCCTAAATTAATATATTTAAAATTTTATTTAATAAATATAAAAAATTTAATTTATTAAATGAGTTAAGATATCTAAACCTGTAAAATTTATACAAAATATATGTAAAATTTTAAGTTAAGGTTCTAAGTCAAACTATTGGTATAAAAAAAAAATAGAATAATTTATGGATAAAAAAATAGAAAAATATTCATTTAAAATAATAATAATTATTGAATCAAACACTTTTGTAAATTTAAATAATTAATTTAATAATTTAAATTTGTTTTTAATTTTATTATTTTTGATGAGATATCTTTAATTCCTATACTTAGACTTATTAATATTTAGAGTAAACCAGGAGTATTTTTAATCATAATTAATTTAAATTAAAATAAATAAATTATGTTTTAACAAATAATATAAACTTAATTAGTCTCGTAGATATAAATTTTCTTCTAACTCATTTGATTAATAAATTATAAATGAATAATTGAATAAATAAATAATTTAATTCTATTAATTAGGCTGATATAGTTTAAATGGTTAAAACTTACCATTCATGACGGTAAAACAAAGGTTCAATTCCTTTTTTCAGCTAAAAATATATATTAAAAATATTTAAATAAATTTAAAAATATTTTCTTATAAATTAATAAAAAAATATTATAATAATTTAGAAAATTCTAAATTAGATAGTTTTAAAATAAATAGAAAAATTAAAAGTATAGATGACAATTTAGTAAAAACATCAAAGTAATTTAAAGGAATTATTAAGGATAACTAGCAAATTTATTCAAAAGGAGGTCTAAACCAAAAGCCACAAACTAAAAAATAATAATTATTAATTAGTAAGCAAATTGTGACGATCCTAAGGGAAACCTTAATTATTAATACTTCCTGAAGCAAAACATTGTATTAAGGAAAGGAAAGGAAATCAACCGAGACTCCGAAAGTAATGGTGAGTGAAATCGGATTAGCCTAAAGAAATAAAATATTTGAAATAATATAAATTAAATTATTATAGAATGAAGTTGGAATATCATTCTATAATAATTTAATTATTATATAATAATTATTTATTTAAATAATTACTAAAGAAGGTATTCAGTCCTGTAAAATAAAATTATTTTCTTAAAAATAAGTACGATGAGAGATAACTTGTCGGAATAAAGGGGAACCATCCTCTAAGGCTAAGTATAATAAATTTAGCGATAGTGAAAAGTACTGTAAAGGAAAAGTTGAAATAGTTCATTGTATAATGAAATGAAATAATCTTGAATTAGTAATTCTATAAGCAGTCGAAGTTTAAAATATAAAATGACGACGTACCTTTTGCATAATGGGTCAGTAAGTTAATGATAGTAGCAAGGTTAATTAGCCTTAGCGAAAGCGACTAAATTATTTGTATAATAAAATTATATAATTTTAAAATATTTTTACAATAATAAAAATAGAATAAATTCCTAATATAATAAATAATTTCAAAAATTTTATAATCTAAGTGATTTATTTACAAATATAATTTTGGATTAGTTACTATTATTAGACCCGAAGCCAGTTGATCTTTCCAAAACCAGATTATAATGGATCGAACGGTTGAATGTTGCAAAATTCTCCGAAGAGTTTTGGAAAGTGGTGAAATGCCAATCTGAACTGGTGATAGCTGGTTTTCTACGAAACATATTTTAGTATGACATCTATTAATAAATTTATGGAGGTACAGCACGGTAATTCCCAACTAATAATATAATTTTATATTAAAAGTTTAGGTTGAGGGGATCTCGAAAATCTTACCAATGGAAACGAAACTCGGAATTACATAAATTGATAATAGATATTCAGACTATTCATGATAAGTTGAATAGTCAAGACGGAAACAGCCGATAACATAGATCAAGGTCCCTAATGATTATTAAGTGAAAGTAAAGGAAGTAATAGATTGAATGCAGCTGTAAAGTGAGCCTGGTAGTCGCTATCTTTTAATGACCGTTGTAACAACGTAGCAGCCTTTAGACTATTGCGCCAAAAATTTAACGGGTCTTAAATAATCAACCGATATCTTGTTAATTATAAATATAATAAAATAATATTTATAAATTAGGTAGTAGAACATTCAGTATAATTAATGATAAACAGTGTTTCATTGTTTGTAAATAACTGAAGAGATAATGCTGACATGAGTAACGTAAAAGAAGTTATAATACTTCTCGCCGAATACGAAAGGGTTATAAGGAAAGGTTAAACCACCTTATGTTAATGCGGCCTCTAAGGTTCAGAACCAAAGTTTTGACTGATGAGTAATATATTGAAAATCTTTATGGAAATTATAAAAGATCAGGAAATTTAAATATATAATTTATTTTTTAATTATAAAATTTTATAAAATAAAATAAAATACTACCGTACTCTAAACCGACACAGGTTCGTCAGTAGAGAATACTAAGGCGTAGAGCTAAAAGTTGTTAAGGAACTCGGCAAGTTGTTCTCATAAGTTTGACAATAAGAGAAACCATATAAAATTTAAATTAGCCATAATTTAATTAATTATAAGGTATAATAAAATCGGAGGCCACGACTGTTTACTAAAAACACAATTCAGAGCAATAATTAAGATAATAGTATTCTGGATGAAATTTGCTCAATGCCATTAATATAAGAGAGATAATTTTTTAGTTATTAATCGAAAATCTGGTTAATAGCGGTCTTAACTATGAGGATCCTAAGGTAGCAAAATAAATTGGCCATTAAATGTGGTCTTGTATCAATAATGTAACGATGGTCTCACTGTCTCTACAACTTGCTCAGTGAAATTGAATTGCGAGTGCAGATGCTCGCTGTCTTCAGAGGGACGGGAAGACCCTATGCAGCTTTACTATAGTTAGTTATTACATTAATTTAAATTTAATTAATAGTAATTAGGAATGTCGAAAGACAAAATTTGGAAAACCTTATAATTTAAATTAAATTTTTGTTTATCTTATAAATTGAAATTTAAGGAATAAATGACTAATTGGTAGTTTGACTGGGGCGGTCGTCTTTAAAAAAGTAGCAAAGTACATCCAAAGATTTTAAATAAAATTATAATATTATAATTATTTATTATGATATACAGACAAAAAATTATATTAATTCTCTAATATTTTAATATCAAAAAAGAATTAAATAAAAATAAACTAAATAAGTTAGTTTATTATTACAAGGTATAGCTAGAAATTGAATGGAGATCAATAAATCAGTGAAAGATTTTGAAATGTATAATGGCGGAAAGCATATCTAACTGAAAGACTTAGAAGTCGAACAGATACGTAAGTAGGGCATAGTGACCCTTCGCTATAAAATGGAATAGACGGGGTTCAATCGATAAAAGTTACGCTAGGGATAACAGGCTGATAGCTGGTAAGAGTACACATTGTTCTGGCTGTTTGGCACCTCGATGTCGACTCATCCTATCCTCCAGGTGAAGAAGCTTGGAAGGGTTCGGCTGTTCGCCGATTAAAAGGGTACGCGAGTTGGGTTTAATACGACGTGAGTCAGTATGGTCCCTATCTTCTGAAGAAATAAATAGTAAAAAGGAGAAGACCTTCTAGTACGAAAGGATCAATAGGCTGTGTTTCTCTAGTGTACCAATTGTTGAGTTTAATTATATTAAACAGGCATAGTTGGGTAGCCACAAACATATTAGATAAGCGCTGAATGTATATAAAGCAAGAAACTAACTCCTAGATACTATCTTAATTATTATTTCTATTATTTTTAATAATATTTCTTTTTAAATATATTAATCCATAATTAATTTTAAGAAATGAAATAATATTTAATTTTATAAGAAAAAGAACATTTCTTAATAGGATGCAAATGTAAGTAACTGTGAATTATTTAGTTTAGCATTACTAATTTATAAAATAGACTTGATGTTTAAAATTGTTCAATTTAATCTTTTTAATAAAAATACATTCTTTATTTATCATATAATTAAAATATTTATATTAAGTTTAGCTTGTCTACCTTATACCTTATTTTATTTATTGATTGTTCGATTCAATCTTAATCTATTTAAGAATATAAAGTTAATGGTTAACTATGAATATTGCGAAATTCATAATGTAGTTCGATTCTGCTATATTCTAGATCTTATAAATCTAGAAAAGCAGACCTCAATTTCAATAAGGGGGGAAAAAAATAATAATTATAATCTTAAAATGAAGAAAAAAGAAAGGAAATTAAAAAGATAAGCATGGTTAATCATTTTAAATTTGAATTAAAGGGGGTTAAATTTAATTAATAAATAAATAATCTGCTAAAATAAATTAGAAATAACTTCTATAATATTTGCTATATTCTCATGTAAATTATTCTCAGGTAAATTTTCTTTTAATAAGGGATTTATTATATCACTTAAATCTACATTAGGATCGGTTATTAAATTATTTTCCATATTATTAATTGAATTATTTTCCATATTATTAATTGAATTATTTATATTAATTTCTGATTGTTGATTCTCAGAATTAACTAAATTTTCATTAAATAAACTCTCTAAAGTTTCATTATTTAAAATTTGTTGTGGTGTTTTCATTATTAATAAAATTAATTTAAAGTTAATTATTCAAAATAAAAAATGTTAGTTAATTAATAAGCGCAGGTATTGAATACAGGTTTTAAATTTAATTTCCCCTCCCTCCCTCTTTCCAGCAAATAAATATATTTTATTTACTTGCTTTTATTGTACTATCTGAACCTGGGCTAGATTTAGATGATTCACTTTCACTTCAAGATTTTTCTACAGTTGTATTTAAACTTGAAACTTCAATAGTAGATTCTTGTAAAGGTGATATTGGTCTTTCTTGTAAAGGTGATATTTGTGTTTCTAATATTGGTAAATCATCTAAATCCAGATTAAAATCAGGTAAAATCACAGAATATTTATTTAAAGTTGTTTGAGTTAAATTAATATTTTTAATTAAATTTATTCTATCTTCAAATTTTAAAATATTTGTACCGTCTTCTAATTTTGAATTTGTTAATTTATTGAAAATTTCAATTTGATTTATTTGATTAATTTTTAGTTGTCTAAAAAATTTTCTTAAATCTACATTCAGATTTAATTTTTGATAAACCGTTAAATCTGGATGATTATTTATATAATGAATTCTATTTTCAATTTTAGCTAATAAATTCTTAGTTGATTTACTTATATTTTCTTGATAATCTATAATAGTTGTTAAATCCATAGAAGTAATTTTATTATGAATATTAGAATTTAAATCATTTAATTCTATATCTTTTACTTTAGGAGTATCATCAGTAGAATCATTCTCAGGTTTAAAAATTTTAAATCTTTCTATTAAATTAGAAGTAATTTCTGATATATTATCTCAATAATAATAAGTTAAAGTTAGTGAAATTGTTGCTATAGAAATTAAGAAATATCAATTTAAATAAAAAGGTTTATTCATTTCTTCTAATTTATTTAAATCTTTGTTAGTAAAAACTTCTATTTCTCTAATATTTCTATTACTTAAGAGATTTAAAAGAGTGGATAGACAAGCATGCATGAAATAGATCTCATTCGTTAAAAAAACAAAAAACAAAATTTATATTATTTTATTTCATGGTAGAAAATTCATATTAAAATAAAATTTTTATAGATCAAAAATCATTACAAAATCAGTCTAAAAGTCATTGAAATTTCAAGAAAGAAAATCATATCATTTTTTCAAAAGAGTAAATTTCACTCAAAATCATACTAAAAATTACATTTTGATTCAAATTCAGAATTTGAGCGCTGAATATTGTTTAACTCTATATAGAGTTAAACAGAATCGAACTGTAATATTAGAATTTCGATTTCTAAATTAATACCAATTAATAATTAAGCCTTAAATATTATTAAGGGATAGGATAGGATAGGATATAATAGAATAGAATAGAATAGATTAAGAAAGAATTGAACTTTCAATAAAATTATTAATAACCATAAATTAATCTTTAGAATAATTGAGATTGAATTGAACAATCAATAAATTTGAATATAAGGGGATCAGCCTAATATATAATTTATTAAACCAAAATCAATTAATAGGTGATAAATTAATATAATGTAATTATAAATCCATTAAATTAATTTAATTAAAATTATTAATAGATTTATAATCAATCTCAATTGATTTATATTTAAAAATAGTATAAAAAGAAATATCAATATTAGAATTGAATAATTCAAAAGTTTTACTAATTTTACTATCAATAAAATTAGCTAATAAAACAGGATTACTATTTGAAGTTATTAATATTTGTTGAGATAAAATAATACAAGGTTCATCTGTTTTATCATTTTTAGAAATTAATGGAATTAAAGTAAAAATTTTATCATCATCTAATTTGTTTAAATAGTTTTTAATATCTTCTATTTCAAAATTAAACAATTTAAAATATTTAAATTTACCATTTTTATTTATTTTTAATCTATGATCTAATTCGTAAAGGAATGAAATAGATTTAGTTGAAATAACTTCAAATATTTTAGGATTGATATTCATTATAAAATTAATAATATATACGTTTAAAATTATAATCAAGTACATTAATAAATGAAATAACTTTATTTCGAGTAACTTAATAGATACTATATAACCTATTTAAAATAGGGGAAATTTAAAATTTAATTCTATAAAATAGAAATTAAGATTATTCTGACAATTATTTAAATAGAGTTTGATAACTCTTCTTTTATTTACTTATGCTGAGTCTCAATAACAATTGTATTAAAATTACTATTTAAATCTTCAATAATAACTGCATTAATTTTAGTATTAGGAAAATGTTCTAATAATTTAGGTATTTTCTGTGTAATATCTAATTTAACAGGAATTTCATTTAAATTATCATAACTTAATTCATTATAACTTCAAATAACATGATGATTATCAGTAGTAGTAATTTGAACTGATTTAGTAATAGATCAAATTTTACTTAAATCAACATTAACAGATTTATTATCTAATAATGTAATATATCTATTGTCTCAATCAATATTATCTCAAATATTTTTAACATAATTATTGTCAAATTTAACATTTTCAGATAAATTATTAGTGGATTCAATTGGAATATTTTCATTAATATTTTCAACTATATTTGTAGTAATATCATTATCTACATCAATATCATCAAATAATGCATTAGTATCATCTAATAAATTACTAATACTAGGTTGATTCTGTAAAGTATTCTCACCTGAGTCTAATACTTTATATTCACTTTTAGGAGTAAATGCAGTTTTAATTTTTTCTAATATAGGACTTAAACCTAATCTAGAAACATTAGGTGATTCTATTACATTAGAATCATTAGTATTAATATTTAATTGATCAATTAAGTTAGTTTGAGGTATTTGTTCAGGTAATAATTGATCAATAGAATTACTTGAACCTGAATCTACATCAATTTCTGGTAATTCTTTATTAAAATCATCAATTACATTACTATCATCTCTTCTATTTTTAATTTGTTCAAATAAATTAGTTCTACTTTGAATACTAGGTATACCTTTAGTAATTTCTTCTTCAATTTGTTGATTAATATCTTTATTACTAAAGAATTCATCTTGATTTTGTAAGAATTCACCTAACATACTAGTATTATCAGTTTGTTCAATTTGTTGTTCTATATTTGGAGAATGTACTGAATGTATATCTGGAGATTGTTGATAAGGTGAATTAATAGAAGTATTACTATCTTCTGATCAAGCTTTTTGTTCTTCAGCTGTAGCTAAAGCAACTTCTTGATAAGTATCAGATTGAATATCTTCTGATTTTTCAGAAATATTATCTAAATTATTTTGACTATTTTGTGAAATATTATTTTTATTTTCAATTTCATCTTTTAGATCTAAGAATTTTGATACAATAGAAGCAACATTTGGTTGTTTTAATCAATTAGTATATCACAAAGGTGATAAAACACTAAAACTAACTATTTTAGCTCTAATTACTTTATACATTCCTAGTTTAATATTTTCAGGTATTGTATCATCCTCATGTTTTTTCATGAATAGATTAACTCTATTTAATGCTACATTAGCTTGATTATTAAAATTATCCAATTGTTCACCAGTATTTTGCATTAATATTCTTCTATTAATTTCTGAATCAGTTAAATTTGAAGTATCAATCTCTTTATTAGTTGTTTCTTCAATAATTTTATTAGAAGAAGATGAAGAAGAAGGAGTATTAAAATATGTATTATATTCAGTTTTATTTGGATCTGGTACATTAGATGAAGATGCATTAGGTTGAGTATTATCAACTAATTCTATAACTTTAGTGTCAGCATCAACATCATTAGTATTATTACTATCTTTATAAAATAGATTTTTTAATCTATTTTTTAAATTAATTCTATTATCTAATGTAGGTTGTGGATTAACCGGTTGAGTATTTAGATCAACTGGATTGTTGTCTGGATCATTATTTGGTCTTCTTCTAAAATTTTTTATTTTTTCAATTGATGAATTAACCATTGGTTTAATTTCATCTCCATAATAATATCAAGTTAAACAACTTAATAATAATAAAGCAGCTATAATATAATACTTTCTGTTACTGCTTTCTTCTTCAATTACTTCTTGTTTATTAAATCATTCATTAATTTTACTGTTCTTTTGGACACTATTTTCATTTCTTGTTTCATTTCCTGTTGAGATTGGATCAGTTGTTCCCAACCTCAAGATTTCCTTACTGGCTTGTTTAACTTCTATTTTAGAACTAAATAAACCAGCTAATACATTATAAAAATGAGTATTAGTTAAATAATTAACTATATTACCTACAATTGATGTTAACTCTGTATAAAAACTAGCTAAGAAACTTAATCCATAGAAATCTAATACTGATATACCAAAGATAGCCATAACAATTGAATTTATGAATAATCAAATTCTTCTAATTATAGAATATTTCTTAAAAGTTTTAATTAATAAAGTTAAAATAGTTAATTTATATAATGTATTTTTAAATAAGACTAAATAATTAAAGATATTTTGTGGGAAAGTTTGTTTATTAGAATTATTAGAATTTTTATTATCTAATTTCTTGAATTTGCTGATTAATTCAGCTTTTGTAAATTTGTTTAAATTCATTATTTATATTTATTTATTTTATCTTTTTAACACTATATAACTCATGGATTTATCATCCATAATTTCATCTAAGACATAAAATTAAATATGTCTATCTTTTAATTAGATAGATAGTTTTAAAATAATTAAATTTATTATACTATATAACTCATGGATTTATCAACCATACTTTATTATAAACTATATGGATGAAATTTGATGTAAATTTCATAAATATTGTTATTATATAATAAAAGGGGTATAACATTAAAAGAACTAGAACATATGACAATATTCTAGTTAGATAAAATTATCAAAATTAAATTGAATTAATTTGTTAAAATTAAAATCAAAATTAAAAATTACTAATTAAATTAGTTATATCAATTAAATCTAAAATTGATGTATTAAAATATAAATCAGTATATTCTAATGGACAATTAATATTTGAAGAATTATTTACTAATTCTTGAAAGATGGATAATTCATCCATCTTTTCAATTAAATAATCTAAATCAAAATTTGAGTATTCTGATTCTTGAATATTTTAATTGAATTAGCTGTAAAATCTTTTGCAAGAAAATCTAAATCAAAATTTGAGTATTCTGAAATAGGTTCATCTGTAGATCTCATTGGATATTTTCGAGGATAACAAATTTTACCTGAATTAATAAATTCTCCTCTATCTAATATATCTTGACATTCTCTAAGTTGTTCTAGATTTAAATTAAATGTTGGAGGAGAATTAGGAGTTTGCATTGTTGCAGAATCTAAATTAGATTTTTTAAATAATCCAATTGTTAAAGAAAAGATTTTATTTATTAAATATTTCATTATGGGGTTTAATTTCTGAATCAGAAATTATAAAATATAAATAATGTTAAAAAATAAATTAAATTGAATTGATTTCAAAATTAATATTAAAAATACTAACTTCTCATCTAAATTATTAAAAGATAATTTAAATATATTTTGAAAAGAAGTTATAGAAACTAAAGTATCCGCTAATCAACATATCTGATTATTATTTAGATTACAATGAACTGATAATAATTTTGTTACTATTGGTAAATTACAAAAATTAAATAAAGAAGATAAAGATTGATTATTCGATTTTATTATTAAAAATATGGATGATAAATCTGAATATTATAATGAACAAATAATTAAATCAATGATCTTCAGTTATACAATTAAAAAAGGTAGAGCTAAAGATAAAATAACATTTGAATCATCGGATTTACAATATCAAAATTATCAACATCATAAACTACCAATTACTATGAATCCATTAGAATATGGTAAATTAATTGATCATAATGATAATAAATATTGAGTTCAAGTTAATAGAACTAATATTGCAATTATTACTCAATTAGAAGAATTTAATGAAATTAAGTTTTTTAAAGAAGGTGATCTAATTTATCAATATAAAGATCATAAAATAGATGAAAATACATTTATCAGATCATTAGATAATAAAAAATTTACATTTAAAAATAATGAATTAATTTTATTAGCAATTGATAAATCGGTTAAATTTATAAAACCTTTAACACAACTCAATGAAATAAATAATAAAATTATTACTTTAGATATTGAAACTTATGTTAAAGATAATATATTAAAACCATATTGTATTAGTTGATTTAATGGTAATACTTCTCATTCTTATTTTATTAATGATTATAACAATATTGAATATATGATTAAAGCAGCTATTAAAGATTTTATGATTAAAAAATATGATAATTATAAAGTATATATACATAATATGGCTGGTTTTGATGCAATTTTTTTTTTATTAAAAATATTAGCTAATTTAGGTGATATTAAACCAATAATTCATCATGATAAATTAATATCAATTGGTTTTAAATTTAATGGTTATAATATTACATTTAAGGATTCGCAACAAATGTTAATTTTTTCATTAAGAAATTTAGCTAAAGCTTTTGGTGTTAATATTCAAAAAAGTTATTTTCCTTATGATTTTGTAAAGGAAAATAATTTAGATTATATTGGAATTACACCTGATTTAAAATATTTTAATGGTATATCTCATGATGAATATGATGGAATTACTTCTTATAATTGAAATTTAAGAAATGAAGCTATTAAATATTGTGAAATTGATTGTATTTCTTTATATCAAATATTAACTAAATTTAATACTATGATATTTGATTTATTTAAAATAAATATTCATAAATATCCTACTTTATCTTCATTATCTTTTGCAATATTTAGAACTCATTTCTTAAAAATGAATACAATTCCACAATTAACAGGACAAATAGCTAAAGATATTAGATTAAGTTATACTGGAGGAGCTGTTGACATGTATCAACCATTTAATGAAGAAGGAACTAAAATACATTGTTATGATGTTAATGCTCTTTATCCATTTACAATGGAAGATAAATTAATGCCTACTGGTAAACCAATTTTCTTTAAAGGTGATATCAGAAAAGTAGATCCAAATGCATTTGGATTCTTTTTCTGTAATATTGAAACACCTACAGATTTATTACATCCAATTATTCAAACTCATATCAATACAGAACATGGTTTAAGAACTATCGCTCCATTAGGACAATGAAGTGACATGATCTTTTCATCTGAATTAGATAATGCTATGAAATTAGGATATAAATTTGAAATCTTATGAGGTTATAAATTTGAACCTGAGAATGTTTTTAAAGATTATGTAGATTGTTTATATCAAATGAGATTAAATTATCCTAAATCTAATCCTTTAAACTTAGTAGCTAAATTATTAATGAATAGTTTATATGGAAGATTTGGAATGATAGATGAATTCCCAGATATTACTATATTTAGAGATAAAAAATCTTTTAATGAATTTATGAAAAATATTAATTTAGAAGTTTTAGAAACAATAGAATTAGGAGATAAATTATTAGTAAAATATAGATCTGAAGATAAAAATCAACAAACTATGTTATATGGTAATTTAGAAACTCATAATGTTTCTATTGCTATAGCTGCTGCAATAACTGCTTATGCTAGAATTCATATGAGTAAATTCAAAAATAATCCTAAAATTAATCTTTATTATTCTGATACAGATAGTATTTATACTGATTCTGAAATTGCAGATGAATTAATAAGTAATATTGAATTAGGTAAATTAAAATTAGAAAATACAGCTAAAAAAGCTATTTTCTTAGCACCTAAATTATATTGTTTGTTAACTAATGATAATAAAAGAGAATATTTACTATTCAGTTTTCGTAAATTAACTATATTTAAATTACGATTTTTCAAAATATAATTTATTTATATAAATATAAATTTAAATTTATTATAAAATATTATAATAATATTTCAAAAATATTTTAATTAGAGTATTATATTTTTAGGTTAAACCTACATTAAAATTTTAATAAATATATAAAAATAATATAATTTATTTAAAATTAAATGTTTATAGCCTTTTTCGTTCCAAAATTAGATCGAATATAAAAAAAAAAAATAGGCTTATTTAAATAATTTTTAAATGAAATATATATTAATAAATATATTAAGTTTTACAACAATAATATCTAGTGTATTAGTTATTACTTCTCAAAATCCAGTAATATCAGTAGTATATTTAATTTCTGTATTTGTAAATGCAGCAGGTTATTTAATATTATCTGGTATAGGTTTTCTAGGTTTATCATATATAATTGTATATGTAGGTGCTATAACAGTATTATTTTTATTTGTAATTATGATGATTAATATATCATTAACAGATATAATAGATACTGGAAAACAATATACTAAAAATTTACCTTTAGCTTTTGTAGTTGCTTCATTATTTCTGTTTGAAATGTTTAATATTTTACCATTTAGTTTTAATAATGTATCTAGTTTAAATTTTATCTTTGATACTATAACTAATTTTAATTTATTTATTTGAAATAATAATGAATTAAATTTTATTAATAATATTCATACTACTTATCAATCTAATAATGCAGATACTACATTTATTTCATTTAGTCAAATTGAAGCTATAGGACAATTAATTTATACTTATGCTGCTATATTATTAATAATTTGTAGTATTATTTTATTATTATCTATGATTGCACCTATATTCATATCATTAAATAAAAAATAAATTATTTAATATATTCAAATATTATTAAAATTAATTTTATCCCTTTTCTAATATAATTAAGAGTTTAAATATATATTATAATGATAATATAAATCTTTTTTTACAATTAATATTATATATCTTAAATATAAAGAAAATTAGTAAATTTATTTAAATAAATAGAATTAGTAATTCTGAATCATATAAAAAAGATTATTATGAATAGAGTTGAGTGTACAGATGGTTTCTGTAGTAGATCTGCAAAATCTATAATTTTAGGGTTCAATTCCCTCTTAACTTTAAATAAATTCTCTTAGTTCAATGGTAGAACTGCATTCTTCTAAAATGTTAATTTTGGTTCGAATCCAAAAGAGAATAGAATTAAATTTAAAAAATTATTTTTTTGTTTTGTTTTTTATAATTTAAAATTAATATTAAAACAAATCCCTATAAAATTAGGTTGATTATATAAATAAATTTATTGTTACAGTGTCTTTTACTTATATTTAATTATTTTTATTTATTTTTTTTTTTTAATTAAATATATTTAATAAAAATTTATTATAATAAATCTACTTAAAAAATATTTATTTTATAAATAATAAAGATAGATATTTTTTATAAGTTATATTGTTAATTTTAATTAACTATTTTAATCAATATTTATATTTATGAAATTGTAATTTAAGACTATATTTAAATTTATATACTTTAATTAATTTAATTAAAAAATAAAAATATTTAATTAATTTAAATAATAAATAATAGTCTATCATAAATATAAATAAAGATGATAATTATACTTATTTATGAATACAAATAATTTAATTTTAATTATAATAAATGTATTAATTAATTTATTAGATGTATTATTAGTAATATTACCTATATTATTATCAGTAGCTTTTATGACTATAATAGAAAGAAAACAATTAGCAGCTCATCAAAGAAGAGTTGGTCCAAATACAACAGGTTATTATGGTTTATTACAACCTTTTAGTGATGCTCTTAAATTAATAATTAAAGAAACTGTTATACCTTCTCAATCTAATAAAATTTTATTTTATTTAGCACCTGTGTTTTCTTTAATATTTAGTTTATTAGGATGAGGTATTATACCTTTTGGACAAGGATTAACATTATCTGATTTTTCATTAGGAATATTATATACTGTAGCTTTATCTTCTTTAGGAGTATATGGAGTTTTATTTGCTGGTTGATCAGCTAATTCTACTTATGCTTTTTTAGGATCATTAAGAAGTACAGCTGCAATGATTAGTTATGAATTAATATTAAGTTCTGCTATATTAATTATAATTATATTAACAGGTTCATTTAATTTTATAACTATAATTGAAAATCAACAAGCTATTTGATATATAATACCATTATTTCCAATTTTTATATTTTATTTTATATCTATTTTAGCTGAAACATCTAGAACACCTTTTGATTTACAAGAGGCTAAAGCTCAATACTAACTGATTTGGCCTCTATAAATATCGCTATATGCTGGAAAGTCCTAAAGCTTTAAATACTATAATATATTATTAGTGAAAATTTTAAAGATATTACAATGGACAATCAGCAGGAAACCAACAAAATAACACTTTTTATAATAAAAATAACCATAATATAAATTTACCCACTTTTTATATATAATTTAGTTAATATAAAAAGGGTAAATTAGATAGTTTTAAAGAAATTATTCATATTAAAGTAATAAAAAGTTATAAATTTGTTTTTGTTTTTTAAGAGTAAACAAGATAATAATAGAATTTAAATGTTGTCTTGTTTACATTAATCTTATTTCTTATTTTAACACATTTAAATTTTTTAAATAATTAATATTTTAAGTAGGATCCTCAGAGACTATAGGCGATAATTTCTAATAATTAAATGAAATATGATATAGTCCAACCATTATTGAAAGATAATGGATGAAAATATAATTTATTTTACTGTTTTTAATTCACCAAATTTGTTATGATAAACTTCAATATGAGAATTAATTTTCCATTTTGTATTTTCAATGTTTTAGTGTTAGACCTATTAAACCTTTAAAAACTTATAGTGATCTTTCTAATACTAATTTATTAAAAAAAGATTTAAGTAATTTAGGTGGGGTTTATGGTTTTATAGATATTAAATCTTCTAAACAATAAATTGATTATAGTCTAAATTTATATTCTAGATTAACGGTTCAGATTAAAGGGATATATTCCAATTTAATATTAGAAAGATCTCTTAAAAACAAAAATAAGGTTTAAAAAGTTTTAATATAGTTATATATTATTTTCAAAAACATCCTACTGTATTATTAACAGATATTGAAACTACTGTAATATCTGCTTTTCCTTTCCTTCTTTATTTAATTTTTGTTTTTAAGAGGCTAATTCCATGCTAGGGTATAAACATAAAAAACAAGCAATAGAAAAAATGAAATCAAGATTTGTAAATAAGATTAATCATCTTATGTTTGGTAAACTCATGATAAATAACTTTAAATTTAATAAGTAAACCTAGAAAATTAAATCTTATGTTTAGAAAAACTCATAGTTAATGTAAAAAATTTAATGTTAATTAAAATAGTATTAGACTTTTAAGTTTATATGATAATATTTTATAATAAAATGAAAATACTCTAAACAAGTTGAATTAGCAAATAAATTTAGTGTATAAAAATTAACTGTATCTAGATATATTAAATCAGGTAAACTTTTTAAAGGTAAATTTTATATTAGAGAAATTAAAAACTAAATTTAAATTATTAAATTAATTTTGGAATCTGAATTAGTAGCTGGATTTTTTACTGAACATTCTAGTGTACCTTTTGTTTTCTTCTTTTTAGCTGAATATGCTTCAATAGTTTTATTTAGTTGTATTACTTCTATATTATTTTTAGGTGGTTATCATATGCCTGAATTATTTATTAATAATTCTTTAATTAATTTACAATCTATTATACTTGGATTAAAAACATGTATATTTTGTTTTATGTTTGTATGATTTAGAGCTACTTTACCAAGAATGAGATATGATGCTTTAATTGATTTATGTTGATTAAATTTATTACCTGTTTGTGTAGCTTTCATTATCTTAGTTCCTAGTATCTTAATAGCATTTAATATTTCACCTTATTAATTTAATATTTATAATTTAATATTAAATAATTATTTAATAAATATAAAACATATTAATAAATATATTAATATATTAAATTAATTTTATTTTCTTTCTTCTACCCCACCCCAGGATAAATTTTTAGAAAATTATATTTTAATTTAAAATTATTAAATTCACAGTACAATTTTGTTTATTTATGTTGATTTCCCTTCTTGAAATTTAATTAATAATTAATCAGGAGTTTTATATTGATTGCTTTCAATTATAAAATGTTTATATTTAGATTTATGTAGATGTAGATTCGAACTACTTAAATAAAACTGATGAGCAGTTTTATTTGTTAACTATTAACTTATAAGCCTTGTAGATAGTTAAACGATTAATATAATAATAATAATAAAGGGTAATAAAGTATATATACAGAGTATTTTAGAACAAAACGGTTTGATGATTTTTTTTTTTCGGATTACTTTTTGAATTTTGAAATATACTACAGAATTCAGAATTTTAAAAGTAAACAAGCCATTTTATTTATGGAGTATATTTTATTTTTGTTTTGTTTTTGTTTTTTAATTTTAGACTTTAATAATAAAAATTTTGAATAAAATTTATATATTAAAATTAATATTACTTAAAATTTAGATATACTTTTTAAAATTTATCAGATAGTTTTAAATAAATACAATAAATTAAAAGAGATATATAATATTGCTATAAAAGCATATAAAATAAACAATAAAGTATAATAACAATTTATTGTTTAAATATCATAAGAATTTAATTTTGGTTCCGATTGAACGTTGTTCAGTAGTTTAAGACATGCAAATCATTATTTTCGACAATATTATATATAATTATATAATATTATAAAAAATAAGGTGTAAAGGTGAGGATAATAAATAAGTTACTTTATAATTTCCATAAATAGGAAATAAATTAAATAATAACAATTAATTTATATTAAAAGAAATTTTCTGTTATATAAAACTATTTATTTTGATTAGGTAGTTGGTAAGGTAAATGCTTACCAAGCCGACGATCAATAGCTAAGTTTGAGAGAACATATGGCCACATTGGGAATGAAATCTTCCAAGTAGTTTAATACTACCAGCAGTCGAGAATATTAGTCAATGCTCGAAAGAGTGAACTAGCTAACTGAAATCAATTATAAAAATTGATAACATAAGAGAAAATAATGATATTACCTTATTATTAGTGTCGTCCAAAACTGGTGCCAGAAGACTCGGTAAGGCCAGAGACACATACGTTAATCGTCTTAATCAGGCGTAAAGGGTTTGTAGGCGGCTTTTAATAAAAATATAAAATTAATAATAAAAGCTAGAATCAAAAAGAGGATAAATCAAAAAATGCTTAGAGTAGGTCTGATATCCTTAAATACTAAGTAGAATATTAAAGGCGAAAGCTTTTTTCCATTAATGATTGACGCTCAGAAACGAAGGTGAGGATAGGAAATAGGATTAGATACCCAAAATACCCCTCTCTGTCAACGATGAATGGTAATTATTAATAATAAATTTATTAATGATAATGTTAACACGATAACCATTCCGCCTTGTGAGTACAACTGCAAAGTTGAAAACAAAAAAATTAGTCGGTTTCGGAGCAAACGAAGTGAAGCATGTTATTTAATACGATAATCCGCGTAAAACCTTACCAGTTCTTGAATAAAAACTTTTATTTTTTATATTTTTATATAAATTATATAAAGGAATGTTTTAACTTTAAAATATTAAATATATTTTAAATAATAAATTAAACATTTAATACAGGTGTTGCATGGCTGTCTTCAGTCCGTATCGTGAGAACTGAGGTTAATTCCGCTAACGGACGAAATCCCTATTGTTAATTTAATAATTTTATATATTAATTACATACTTAACAATTAATGATTCTGATAGAGTTTCATTTGGGGCTAAGACAAGTCGTTATGGCCCTTATGAACTGGGCTATAGACGTGCCACAAAAACTTTTACAAAGTGATGCTAAACTTTTTCTTAAAATGAATTATTTTTTTAATAAAGATAAAATTTTTATTTATTAAAATTTTAATAATTGAAAGATTAATAATTCAGTTAAATTTAATGATTATTAAAAAAGTTAAATTTGGAAAGTAGGAAGAGCTAATCATTAAAAAAAGTTAAAATATAAAATTAGACGGATTGTTTTCTGCAATTCGGGAACATGAAGAAGGAATTTCGAGTAATCGTTGATAATAAGCGCAACGGTGAAACTAGCATCCGTGATGAACTAACTGTCTGTCGCTGGGAAGAAGCTTATATTGATGGAAATGGAAATATAATTATAAATTTTTCATAGTAAATTTAGATTTATATATATTATAAATTTAAATAGTTATTTTATTATTTTTAATATTATAGCGGCTATGTTAAACTAATTAGTTTTTATTAATTCAATTGAGTAACATCTCAAAAGTCATAGCAAGGTAGCCGTACTGGAAAGTGCTGCTGGAAAATAAATTAATTTTACCCCCTTTTTTTATTTTTAATACTAAGAGATTAGTTGAGTGGTTTAACAGCATTTTTACACTATGCAGACAGAGTTTCGATTACTCTATCTCTTATTTATAATTTAAAATATAGTGTTTAATTTCTTTTTATAAATATTTTTGTATTATATTATTAATTAAATAATATTTGATATAAACATTTATTAATTGGCGAGTGTGCCGAAATTTGGTAGCCGGGTAAATCTTAGGAATTTATGATTTTAATCGTAAGAGTTCAAGTCTCTTTACTCGTAAAAAATATTTATGCAGCCAAATAATAATCTAAAAAATTAATTAATATTTTATTTTTAATAAAATTTAATAAAAAAATATAAATTAGAAATTCATTTATATTTTAGCAAAATATTTTTTCCTATATTATAAAATATATTTATATAATTTTTTAATAAAATATATTTATATTAATTATAATCTAAAGTTTGATACAAATTTATAATTCTGTAACATCTTTAGCTAATATGGAAAAGCATTTTGCCTTCGAAGCACTGAATTATTGGTTCAAATCCAATAAGATGTAATAAAGTTAGTTATAAAAAATTTATTACATATTAAAAAATATTGAATAAAAAATAAAAGTAATGATGTTTATTAGTATCATGATTCTTATAGTGGCAATAGCCCTACCTTCAATAAATAGAAATATTTCATCAAATTTATATTTAAGAATATCTTCACTATTATTACTTTATACTGGAGTATTAATTTTTAATACTTTTTATATTCAGTCAATTGGATCAGGTATAGGAATATATAATGGTTTATTCCAAATTACTTTATTTACACAATTATTTGATATAGTTATAGTATTAACAGGTTCTGTAATACTAATAGCTTGACCTTTAATAAATCATAAATTTATAGATAATAATCTAGAATTAAATGACAAAAGTCATAAAATATTATCAATTAATAATTATAGAATAAAATATTCAATAATAGTATTAATATCAACTTTAGGTTCTTTATTATTAGTATCTTCTTCAAACTTAATAACATTATATTTAAGTTTAGAATTACAATCTTTTGGAGTATATATATTAGCTTCTTTATATAGACATTCAGAATTAGCAATATCTGCAGGATTAAAATATTTTTTATTAGGTAGTTTAGCTTCTTGTATTATATTATTAGGTTGTGGTTTAATTTATACTTTCACAGGATTAACTAATTTAGATTCAATATATAGTATGATATCAATAATTGATAATAATAATATTTTATTAGGTTTTAGTTTAGGTTTAATATTAATTTTTATAGGATTATTATTTAAAATAGCAGCAGCACCTTTACATAATTGAGCACCAGATGTATATGCAGATAGTGCTACAATAATAACAACATGATTAACTATTATACCTAAAATATCTATTTTATTAATATTATTTGAAATACAAACTCATATTAATTTAATAGATAATATTAATTTAATATTAGAATTAAATCCTTTAAATACTATAAATAATAGTAATATTTTAAGTTTTAATAATAATTATTTATGAAGTAAAAATTTATTATTAATAAGTTCATTATTATCATTATTAATAGGTACAATATTAGGTCTAGCTCAATCTAAAATAAAAAGATTATTAGCTTATAGTACTATATCTCATATAGGATTTATTTTATTAGCTATAGCTATAAATTCTGAACAATCTATAGAAGCTTTAATATTTTATATAATACAATATACTATTACAAATTTAAATACTTTTTTAATAATCATATTATTTGGATATATAATAAAAAATTCATATAGAGATTTAATACAAAGTATAATGGTTGAAGATGAAACAGGAACAGAAAATGATATTAATAATATTTCAGAATTAAAAAGTCAATTTTTCTTAAATCCTGTATTATCAATTACTTTAACAATTTGTTTATTTAGTATGGCTGGTATACCTCCTTTAATAGGATTTTTCTCCAAACAATTTGTATTATATTCAGCAATTCAAAATGGATATTACTTTATGTCTATAATAGCTATTATTGTAAGTATAATAAGTGCTTCTTATTATTTAAAAATAATAAAAATATTATTTACAAAAGAAGAAAATATCTCTGAATATAATGATAAAGAATTAAAAATAATTAATAATTTAAATTCTAATTCAGAAATAGAAATAAGTAGTACTAATAGTTTTATTATATCTACTTTAACATTATCTATTTTATTATTTGTTCTTAAACCATCAATTTTATTAAATAGTACAACAATACTTTCTTTATCTTTATTTAATTATTAATGAATAATTTATTAATGTTATTTATTTTTGTTCCTATATTAGCTTTTGTTTTATTATTTTTAAATTTCTTATTTTCAGTTCATAGACCTGATGATTCTAAAATATCAGCTTATGAATGTGGATATTCAGCAGTTAGAAAACAAAATAGAACTGATTTCCAAATTCAATTTTATATAGTAGCTATGTTATTTTTAATTTTTGATTTAGAAATATTATTATTATTTCCTATAGCTGTTACTTTATATAAAGTAAGTACTTTTGGATTTAGTATAGCTTTAATCTTCTTTGTAGTATTAACTATAGGATTTATCTTAGAAATTGGTTCTGGTGCCATCTCTATAACTACTCAAAGTAATCATAATAAATAATGATTATTTACAGAATTCTTATTAATAAGAATTCTAATTTATTATTTAAATTTAAATTTTTATCCCATTTCTATGTAATATTTTAAGTAGTTCCATTTCAACTTGTAATTAGTTATTTTAAGCTTATAGTTCTATTGTTTTGTTTTAATAATAGATAAATTTTCAAAATTTTAGTAAGAATGAAGCAAATATTCTACTAAACTAATAAATTAATAAAATTTTCTCTATTGACAATGTTTCGGATCGTCAATTATCCAAATTCAGATTTTTATATTCTGTATAATTTGTTTAGCTGATTTATATTTTCGAGTAGAATTCATTAAAATAAATTTATTATTTAACAAAATTTTAAATATTAATTTTATTTTAAAAGAATCTAAAATAAGGGGAAATCTGATAATTGGTAATCAGTTGTATTTGCATTACAAATATGATAGTTCGAGTCTATCTTTCTCCATAAATTATAAGCCTCGATTGCTTAGTGGTCAAAGCGCTATTCTGAAGTTATAGAAATGTGAGTTCAATTCTCTCTCGAGGCAAATTCTTTTTAAAATTTATATATTTAAGCCGAAATAGTTTAATTGGTAAAACGAATTCCTTGTAAGACTTAGAAATTGGTTCGATTCCAGTTTTTGGCTATATTATTTATGTTATTTTAAACAAAATTGTTTAATAAAAAAATAAAATGATTTGAGTTGTAGTTTAATTTGGAAAAACATCATTTTTTGGTAATGAATAATATCAGTTCGAATCTGGTTAACTCAGTAATTAATTATAAGAAAGCAGAACTTGAGTGGTTGAGTGTCTCCCTTTTAAGGAGAAAGTTCTGGTTCAAGTCCAGATGCTTTCAATTTCTAAAAATATAATTAATTTAAAATCATATAAGTTTTATATATTATTTATATATATAAATATTTATAATTTAAGGGCAGGTGATCCGATTGGTAATGGTGATTCTCTGTAAAAGAATTGGTTAGCGCCGTAAAAGGTTCGATTCCTTTACTGCTCAATTTTCTAATAAATTAAATGGTAGATGACAAATTGGTCAGTCGCTCCTTTTGGGTAGGAGATATACAGCATGTTCGAATCGTGCCTACCATATTTATTATATTTATAAATTTTAACAAAAATAATTATTAAAATTGAAAAATTTTACAGAAAGAACTAAAAGAGTAAGTAAAATATAAGGCTTAATATTAAAAAACTCTGATTTTTATAATGAGTTTAATAGAATAAATTAATATTTAAAAAAATTCTATCTAAAATCGATTAAATATTAAGGTCTAAAATATTTATCATTATTATTTAAAATATTAAATTAAGCTTTCTTTAACTTCAAATAAAAATAAAAATATTTTTTTTAGGGTGTTATGGCAGAGAGGTTATTGCGGAGTACTGTTAATACTTTATTCATAGGTTCGATTCCTATTAACGCCTTTAATATTTAAGAAATCAAAATAATATTAAATTATAAAAAAAAAAAATATAAAATATTAAATAGAAAAAATAAAAGAGTAAAAAAAAAAAGCGAACATGTTGAAATTGGTAAACAATCTCTTTTTAAGCAGGAGTGGAAGTAATTCCTTAAGAGTTCAAGTCTCTTTGTTCGTATACGTTTTACAATTATAGTGTTCAATAAATATAATTTAATTATATTTAGACAGTTTAGTGTAACGGTTTGCACGCTAATCTCATTAATTAGAAGAAGGGTTCAATTCCCATTCTGTCTTTGTTATTATTAATTAATTAAAATTTTATTATTAAAATATCTAATAAAATATTTAATTTTTTGAATCAATTAATTCAATAAATAAAATTTTAAATTTTGATTGTTCTCTAATTAATTCTATTTAAATTTTATAAAATTTAAAATTTTATATTAATAAGGTCTTTTAGTATAAATGGTAGTACAGCAACCCTTCAAGTTACTAATGTCAGTTCGATTCTGATAAAGGCTATCTTTTTTATAATATATTCAATTTAAATTTATATAATTTAAATAGAATATAATAGATAATAATTAAACAAATAAAATTTAATATTATATTATTAATTGAAAATATAATAATTTTATTAATAAATATATTTATTGTTTTTGTTTTTACTTTATAAAAATAAATAAATAAATAATTTACAACTTAATTTATAAGATTAAAATATTTAAAGTAAAATCTATAATAAATATTGTTAATCGTTATTAAATTTAAAATCTAAATTTAGTACTAATTTTAGATACAAAAATTTAAAAGATTAAAATGTTACATAATTATAATTTAATTATAAATTCTCCATTAGAACAATTTGAAGTGAATAGTTTAATAAGTGTAATAGCATGTTACATAATTATAATTTAATTATAAATTCTCCATTAGAACAATTTGAAGTGAATAGTTTAATAAGTGTAATAGCACCTATATTAGGATATATAAATATCACTTTAAGTAATTTAGGCTTATATTCTATAATAATATTATTTCTAATATTAAGTTTACATATAATAAGTAATAATGAAAATAAAATATTACCATCAAAATGAAGTATAGCTATAGAAAGTATATTTACAACAATTAATACAATGGTAAGAGAACAATTAGGTAAAGAAATTTATTTACCATTTATTTATTCATTATTTTTCTTTATATTAATAAGTAATTTAATAGGTAATATACCTTATTCATATACTATAACAACTTCTGTAATAGTAACTATTGGATTCTCATTTACAATATTAACAGGTGTAACTATACTAGGATTATACATTCATAGATTACAATTTTTCTCATATTTTGTACCTTCTGGAACTCCTTTAGCTTTAGTTCCATTATTAGTTTTAATAGAAACTGTATCATATTTAGCTAGAGCTTTATCGTTAGGTATAAGATTATTTGCTAATATGGTAGCAGGACATTCTTTATTAAAAATATTATCTACTTTTTTATATCAAATGTTTAGTAGTAGTTTTATTATAGCTATATTCACTTTAATTCCATTTGCATTCTTTTTAGCATTATGTGGTTTAGAAGTAGCTGTATCTATTATTCAAGCTTATGTTTTTGTATTATTAGTAATATCTTATATTAAAGATGCAATCTATTTACATTAATTATTATTAATTTAATTTTTAATTTAATTAAATTTATCCCCTTTTTTATTATATAATTATAAATAGAGTTTTAAGAGTTATAAATAAGAAATAGTTTACAGTGGAAAGTTAAAACGATTGCTAATTGTTCGGGTTATCCCTTAGGTGTTCGAATCACCTCTATTTCGTCAAATAAAAATTTGTTTTTTGAAATTTTTGTTAACTATTAAATCAAAAATAGATGAGTAAATATGAAAAGTGAAGAATGTTGT